ATAATTGAACAGTTCCCAACTATTGGGTCTAAATTCTTGAATGTGAATTTTAAAAATTTCTTCTCGTTCCTCTAATTTTGGTAAATCTAAAAAAAAAATTTCATCAAATCGTCCTTTCCGGATAATTTCTAATGGCAATAAATCAATATTATTAGCTGTTGAAATTACAAAAACAGGTTTTGTTTTTTCTGATAACCAACTAATAAACGTTGCTAATACCCTGTTACTAGTTCCACTATCACCGCGACTCTCGGTATTTGTAAATGCTTTATCAATTTCATCAATCCATAAAATACATGGTGAGATTGTTTCGGAAACATTAATCATTTGCCGTAAACGTGACTCAGATTCACCTACTATTCCACCAAATAATTTACCAACGTCTAATTTTAAAAGTGGTAATTGCCAATCATTTGCAATCGCTTTCGCGGTTAAGGATTTTCCTGTTCCCTGAATGCCAATAAGTAATAGACCTCGCGGTGTTGGCAATCCATAATTCGAAGCTTGAAGACTAAATGCAGTTTTACGTTTAGTCAACCAGTCTTTTAAATTATTTAGTCCACCTAAGTTACTAATTTTTTCGTTTACCGAGCAATATTCTAAAATTTCTGTTTGACCAATAATCTGCTTTTTTTCGCTTAATAAAACGTTTATACTATTATTATCTATCGTTTTATAAGTAGCAATAATTTTTGATAAAACTCGTCGAATCCGCTCTAAAGATAATCCTTGGCAAGCACGTGTTAAATTTTCAAATAATTCTGGATCCACTTGGATATTTAAAGATGTAACTAATCGAGTTAATTCTTGATTAATTTCTTCTTCTAAAGGTAATTGGAATTCTAAAATAGTAATTAATTCTTGTAATTCTTTTGGAATAGCTAAATCTGAACCAATAATAATAATTGTTTTGGGTTGTAATTTTAGAATTCGACTAATATTTCTAAGCTTGCGTGAGATGGAAAGATCTGTTAAAAACCGATTAAAATCTTTTAATAAAAATAATGCAGGCGTTTCAGAATTTATACGTTCCACAAGCTCTAAGGCTTGTAATGGGTTTTTCTTAGCAAAACCTTCATTATTTGGGTTATTCGTATAACCATCAACAAAATCCCAGCTATATATACTACGATTTAAATTTGTTTTTATATTTTTTCGAATAATATATTCCACTCGATCTTCTTCAATCGTATTAATATAAATGATTGGATAACGAGCTTTTAAAAAAAGAGCTAACTCACTAGTAAATTTCATAAAATGTTTCTTCAAAAATTAATTTGCTAATGTAATAGGCGAGTAATCTTAACTAAAAAATTATTTATTAGTATTAGAGTGAGATTTTAACTCACTCTAATAATGAAAGGATGAAATTAACGAGCAATTGTTAATAATTTTCTACCTTTTTTACGACGGTTTTTAATAGTTTTACGACCTTGTGGAGTCGCCATACGTGCTCTAAAACCAGATACTTTTAAAACTGAATATCGGCTTTTGTTTGAAAGTGTGCGTTTTGCCATATTTGAATTAAATGAAAAATAAATTTTTTATAAAACAGACGATCTTAATAATTCATAGATTACTAATTGTCTTAAGATTGCTGATTGTTGATTGAAAAACTTCAATGCATCTTTTTTGTACTCATACAATGGGTTTTGTTGTCCATAACCACGCCAGCTTACAGCTTCACGAAGTAATGTCATTTCTTGTAAATGTTCTCGCCAAATAAGATCAATATTTACTAGACTAATGTTTCTTTCTAAGCTTTCGCAAATACCATCTCCATGTACATTTAGTTCATTAATTTTAGCTTGGTAAATTAGCCAAAATTCATTAAATAAATGTTGTTGAAATTCAATAGGATTCGCTTTTGAATTTACGATTAAATTTTTACCAAATAAATTTTCAAATAAGGATAGAATTTGCTTTGTAGATGAATTTTCAAGTTTCACTTTTAATAAAAGATTCGTGATTATCTGTTCCCCATAAGCAAGAATATTCTTTTGTAGTGATTCTTTGTTTAAAATTCCTGTTCGTTCCAAATAAATAACTTTTCGTTGTTTATTTAAAATCTCATCGTAATCAAATAAGTTTTTTCGTTGCTGATAAGCACGTTCTTCCACTTTCTGTTGAGCAGAATCTAGACTTTTAGTCAAAATATTTGATTCTAATGGGGAATCATCTAACATTTGTGATTGTAAAAAGGTTTGAATTTTTGACCCACCAAACAATCGTAATAAGTTATCATCTAAACTTAAGAAAAATTGTGAAGTTCCGGGATCGCCTTGACGACCACATCTTCCACGTAATTGATTATCCACTCGTCTGGAATCATTTCGCTCTGTTCCAACAATATATAATCCACCAAGATTTTTTACAATTTGATTCTCTTGTTTTTGGTTTTTATTATAATGTTGTTTCAACTCATCAATTAAAAATTTCAGAGAGCATTGATATGATAGATTTGGAATAGAATTTTTATCACTTTCTCGTAGTGCTCTTAAAACTCCGATATCTGATAGTTCTAAAAATGCTGAATCATTTAATATTGAAAAAAGAACACTTACGAAATTTTGCGAATAAGATTTTAATTGATTTTTTAACGGAGATTTAAAAAGATTTCGATCTTTTGAAATCATGTAATTCCGTGAGAATGTTAGAATATCATATAATTCTTTCTGGACATTAAATGTAATATTTCCACCTAGGATAATATCCGTTCCCCGTCCCGCCATATTTGTTGCAATTGTAATTGCTCCTCGTTTTCCAGCTTGCGCTACAATTTCAGATTCTCGACGAACATTTTCTGGCTTTGCATTTAAAAGCTGATAAGATAATTTATATTCATTTAGTAGTTCTGCTAACATCTCCGATTTTTCAATCGTTGTTGTTCCAATCAAAATTGGTTGACCTGTAACTGAAACTTCATTACAAGTTTTTGAAATGGCATTCCATTTTAAAAATTGATCTTTATAAACTAAATCAGATAAATCTTTTCGCAATGTTGGACGGGCTGTTGGAATTTCATCAACCGATAATTTATAAATTTTTTCAAATTCAATCTCAGCGGTTTTACCCGTTCCTGTCATGCCAGAAAGTTTGGGATAAAGTAAAAAAAAATTTTGATAGGTTATCTCAGCTTGTGTTTCTGATTTTTGACGAATTGGTAATTGTTCTTTGGCCTCAATAGCTTGATGAAGACCGTCACCCCAACGTCGATCAGGCATAATTCGACCTGTAAATTCATCCACAATAACGATTCGATTATTTTGAATAATATAATGAACATTATTTGTGAATAGTGAATTTGCTTTAATTGCATTAATTACATATGGAATCCATGGATCACGTGGATCATACAAATCTTGAATTTGTAAAATTTTTTCAATTTGTTGACTCCCTTTATCTAGTAAAATGATATTTTTATTTTTTTCATCTACTGTGTAATGAATATTACGTTTTAAATATTGCGTAATTTCAGCTGCAATTATATACTTATCAACTGGTGTTTCAAAATTCTCTGAAAGGATTAACGGAGTTTGAGCTTCATCGATCAAAACCGAATCAACTTCGTCAATAATACAGTAATTAAAAGGGCGAAGTGTCACATCATTTAAATTTAATGCCATATTATCACGTAAGAAATCGAATGTTACTTCATAATTTGTAACATACGTAATATCTGCGTTATAATTTTTTTTTCGCTCTGATTTTGACATATCATCTTGAATAAGGCCAGTGTTTAAACCTAATAAGCTATATATCTGGCCCATCTGCGCATGATCTCGACTTGCTAAATAGTCATTAATTGTAATAATATGAACACCTTTTCCCGTTAAGGCATTTAATGATGCAGAAAGCGTGGCTACAAGTGTTTTTCCTTCACCAGTTTTCATTTCTGCAATTTTTTGATTATTAAGAGTTAGGCCTCCAATTAATTGAACATCAAAATGTCTTAATCCTAGGGTTCGTAAACTAGCTTCTCTTGTTAATGCAAATGATTCACTAATTAACGAATTTAAATCCTTTGATTCTTCATATCGTTTTTTTAATTTGAAACTTTCAGCACGTAAGTCATTGTCTGTAAGAGTCTGAAACTTGTCTTCCAAACTATTTATTTGAGAAACTAAGTTTTGATATTTTTTTGTAATAGAATTTTTTTGCATTCAAAATTATTTAAAAATTTTTAAACAATAATATTTATACGTTTCTTTCTTCCTTCTTGATAATCAAATTTAATGGTGCCATCTGTTAAGGCAAATAAAGTAAAATCTTTCCCACATCCAACATTAAGACCTGGTTTAAATTTCATTCCTCGTTGACGAATTAAAATATTTCCTGCTTTTACTGTTTCACCACCAAATTTTTTTACTCCTAATCGTTTTGCATTTGAATCACGACCGTTTTTTGTACTTCCCGCACCTTTTTTATGTGCCATAATTTTAAATTCCTATAATTTGTAATTAATTCATAATAATATCTTCGATAAAAACACGTGTTAACTCTTGGCGGTGGCCTTGTTTTTTACGAGTTTTTTTCTTTGGTCGCATTTTATATACGATTGTTTTTTTACCACGGAAATGCTCTAAGATTTTTCCTTTGATTTTAACACTTTCTAGATATGGTTGACCGATTAATACATTTCCCTCGTCATTTAATAATAAAATTCGGTTTAATGTAATTTGTTTTCCTAATTCTGTTGGGATTCGATTAAAATCGTAGTATTTTCCTGCTTCAATCCAAAATTGTCTTCCACTAATTTCGACAATTGCATATTTCATAATCTAAATTAATTTATTTTTACGTAAATTCAATAATACTAAAAATTTTTTTAAACCGTCAACTTTTTTAAAAATATATTTTAGGTTTTACTTTTTGTTTTTAGTCTTATTAGTTCTTTATAAAATAAATGAAATGCTTTTGATTTATAACATTCCGGATTACTAATAATGGATAATTGACGATTAATATTAAGACTCTCAATTTTTAATATCTTAATTTGTTTTAGTTGGATTTCTTTTTCAATCGATGAAGATGAAACAAAAGCTGCTCCTAATCCTAAGCTGACAGCTGTTTTAATTCCTTCAATGGAATTTAATTGTAAAATTGTACGTAACTCATTTGTTTGAATTTTATTTTGAATCAATGTGTTATCAATAAATTTTTTAATTGTTGAAGTTGAATGTAAGGTTATAAAATCTAAGCAGTATAAATCTTCTTTTTTAATAATTTGTTTTAGAGCAAATGGATGCGATTTCGAAATTATTAGACTTAATTCATCATATACAAATGGTTGAATAGTTAATTTTTTCTTTAGTTTTTTTGATATTTCACCTCCAACAATTGCTATGTCTATTTCACGTTTAATGATACTATTTGAAATACTTCGAGTAGAATCTACTTGGACTTTTAAATCAATTTGAGGGTAATTTTGAGCAAATAATGCTAAAATTCGAGGCATTAAGTAGGTACCGATAGTTTGACTGGCTCCAACTTTTAAATTTCCTCGATCTCCTTTTTTTAAATCAATTAAAGCACGACAACTTTCTTCACAAAGAATTAATATTCGTTCAGAATATTGTAAGAAAATTCTCCCACTTTCCGTTAATGAAATATTATTTCTCTCACGGTTAATTAATATTGTATCCAAATTTTCTTCTAATATTTTAATTTGTTTACTTAATGAAGGTTGGGAAATATATAAACTAGCAGCAGCGCGAGTAAAATTCTTTTCGGTTGCAATTGCTTTTAAAATTCTAAGTTGTTGAAGAGTAAAAGGAAGCATATTGAATTTAATTAATAAGTATTGAAATAAATAAAAAATGAATTAGAAACATTGATTGCGGATGGAGAGACTCGAACTCACACGACCTAAGTCACTGGTACCTAAAACCAGCGCGTATACCAATTTCGCCACATCCGCTAATTAAAAGAGAATTACTAAATTTCCGTAATTATTAAAAATAAATCTTTAAAGGAGCTTTTAAGATTTATTCATTTTCATCTACATATACACTATATACAAAACTTGTTGGTTTTCCTCGTAACATTGATTTAGCTAAAGAGAAAGATTTTTGAGCTGCCTTAGCTCCTTTTCTTTTCCAGTTTGCCTTACGAGCATTTTTTTTTGCTTTTGATGTTCTTTTTTTAGGTACAGCCATTTTTATTTTTTATAGGAATATACTTCCTATAAAAATATACTATTTTCTCCAAAAAGTCAAATTTTAATCTCAGTGTTTTTTGAAATATTTTTCAATTTTGCGTAAATGTAAGAAACTCACTTCTATATTTACACAAAAATGAAAAATATTTTTCTTTTTCACTTTAATAATTAGAATTTTATTGTATTAAAATATTCTATTATTTAACTTTTTGTTTTATTAAAGAATCGTGAAAGTCGACGTTTTGGTTTTTTAGAATCTGTTTCGTCAGGTTGATCATCTCCATCCATTAATGCGGGTGTTTTACTTGCTGAAGAATCTGATAAAACTTGAGTTGAATTTGTTGCGAATTCATTTCCATCTTGTAAAAGACTTGGATCAACTTCGTCAAAGTTCACTTCTACTTCTAGTTCATTTGTATACGTTAATAATGTACCTTCTACTTTTTTTCGACGTACAATAATTTTTGTACCCGGATATAAAGTTTTTGATAAACATTGTTCTGCTAAACTATCTTCCAAATATTTCATAATTGCACGGCGTAATGGTCGAGCTCCGTAAATTGGATCATAACCTTCATCCGTTAAAAATGCTTGAACTGATAATTCAACAACTAAATTAATATCTTTTTCTTTTAATCGTTTTTTAACTTGTTTCACCATTAATGAACAAATTTGCCAAATATCAATACGTGTTAAATGATTAAAGACAATAATTTCATCAATACGATTTAAGAATTCTGGACGGAAGAAGTTTTTAAGTTCTTCATTTACCAATCCTTGTGTACGTTCAAAGACTTTAGGATCTGTAATTGGTTCTGGAGTTGGTTCCCAACCTAAAACAGCATCTGGTGTGATTTTAAAACCTCGATCACCTTGTTCTGATTTAGATTTAATACCACTTTCTCGTTCAATAATTTTTGATCCTAAATTTGTCGTCATAACGATTAAAGTATTTGTAAAATCAATTACACGACCTTTTGAATCAGATAAACGCCCATCATCTAAAATTTGTAATAGTAAATTAAAAACATCTGGATGTGCTTTTTCAACTTCATCAAATAAAACTACTGAATATGGTTTTGATCTAACAGCTTCTGTTAACTGGCCACCTTCATTATAACCTACATAACCCGGAGGTGAACCAATTAATTTTGCAACTGTATGTTTCTCCATAAATTCAGACATATCTAATCGGATCATACTTTCTTCCGTACTAAACATATAGTCTGATAAAGCTTTTGTTAATTCTGTTTTCCCAACACCCGTTGGTCCAGCAAAAATAAAACTTGCAATTGGACGGTTTGGATTTCGTAATCCTACACGTGCTCGACGAATTGCTTTCGATACTGAAATAACAGCGTGTCGTTGTCCAATGATTCGTTCATGAATAGTTTCTTCCATTTTCATTAATCGTTCTGATTCAGAACCTGTAAGTTTATTTACAGGAATACCAGTCCAATTTGAAACTACATCAGAAATATCATTTTCTGTAACCATATCAACATCTTCTCTTACAAATCCACGTTTTTTCTTCGTTAGAGCAGATTGTTTCATGATACGGATATGAGTTCTAACTTCCATTTCATGATCAACTAATTGTTTTGCAGCTTCGAAATCATGTTCTTTGATACATTCATCTTTATCTTTGATAGTATCTTGTAATTCTTTCATTAAGCTTTGTAATCCAGATGGTAAGCGTCGATTTTCTAATCGAACACGTGCACCTGCTTCATCTAAAACATCAATGGCTTTATCTGGTAAATAACGATCAGCAACATATTTATCTGACAGAATAGCTGCTTGCTCTAATGCCTTATCGTGGTAGCTTAATGTATGGTGTTGTTCAAATTTTGATCGTAAACCACGTAAAATTTCAATAGTTGTTCCTACACTTGGTTCTTCTACACGAACAGGTTGGAAACGACGTTCTAATGCTGGATCACGTTCAATGTATTTACGATATTCATCATTTGTTGTTGCTCCAATACAACGGAATTTACCACGTGCTAAAGCAGGTTTTAAGATATTTGCAGCATCTACTGCACCTTCTGCAGCACCAGCACCTACTAGTGTATGAATCTCATCAATTACTACAATTACTGCAGTGTCATTTTGCGCCTCTTCGACAATTCTTTTTAATCGTTCTTCAAATTCACCACGATATTTAGTACCAGCTAAAATTGACCCTAAATCTAAGGCCATAATTAAGCTACCATCTAAAAAATGTGGAACTTTTTCTGTTAAAATTAATTGGGCTAATCCTTCTGCAACAGCAGTTTTTCCAACCCCAGGTTCACCAATTAAAACTGGATTATTTTTTGTTCGACGAGCTAAAACAGCAATTACATCATCAATTTCTTTTTCACGTCCAATTACTGGATCTAAATTTCCATCGATTGCTTCTTTTGTAATATTTTCTGCATATTCATCTAACGTTGGTGTTGGACTTCCTTTTCGTTCGCGCTCTAATAAGAATTTCTCAGCTTGTGTTAGTGGACGTAAGATTTCTTCTTGCGTCTCTTCAATATAAGCTAAGATTAAGTTTTTTAGTTGTGGAATATTTACGTTTAATTTATCTAACGTACGCATTGCCACACCGTCTGATTCCGCGATAAGAGCTAATAGAATATGTTCTGTACCAACGAAGTTTTGACCTAGATCTTTTCCTTCATGAACAGCCATTTCTAATACTCGTTTCGCTCTTGGTGTGAACGGAATCTCTGATGCTACGAATCCAGTTCCGCGCCCAATATATAACTCAATCTCTTTTCGAGCTTTTTTTAATGTAATTTTTATTTTTTTTAGGGCTCTGGCACCAATCCCATGTCGTTGACCAATAACACCTAATAAAAGTTGTTCGGTACCAACAAAGTTATGACCCATGCGACGCGCCTCTTCTTGAGACAACATAATAACTTTAATCGCCCCTTCCGTAAATTTTTCAAACATAATAATTACTTAGATATTGTTCTTTTAAAATTTTTAGTAGTTTCTATTCACTTACTTTTATAGATAGATATTTTAGAGAAGATCTAATCTATAATATTATTGTACATACATTTTTATAATAATGTACTAATATCATTTAGCGGAGAGCTAGCATTAGCGTAATATTTCTTTTCCATTCGACCAGCCAAATAAGTTAGTCGACCAGCTTTCACCCCTAAATTCATGGCATATGCCATTTGTGCTGGGTTTTTTGCTTGTGCCACAGCTGTATTTAAAAGTACACCATCTACTCCTAATTCCATTGCCATAGTTGCTTCACTAGTTGTTCCAATACCTGCATCGACAATCACTGGAATTTGTGCATTTTCAACAATAATTTTAATATTTGTTAAATTTGTTAGACCTTGTCCTGACCCAATTGGTGAACCTAAGGGCATAACAGTAGCACAACCTAGATCTTCTAAATGTAATGCCAACATTGGGTCAGCATTTATATAAGGTAAAACTGTAAAACCTTTTTTTATTAAAAATTCAGCTGCTTTTAAAGTTCCAATTGGATCGGGTAATAAATATTTTGGATCTGAAATTACTTCTAATTTAACAAAAAAATTATCTTCTTGTCCAATTCGACAAGCTAATTCATGACCTAAAAATGCCATTCGAATAGCTTCATCAGCGGTTTGCGAACCAGCTGTATTAGGTAATAACCAATGTTTATTCCAATCTAAATTATTTAAAAAGTTTGTTGTATCATGTTTTAAATTTGTGGGTAACCGTCGAATTGCCACTGTAACAATTTCACAACCACTACTATTAATACTATCTATACCATCTTGTGTTGTTTTATATTTTCCTGTGCCTAACATTAATCGTGAGGTAAAGGTTTTATTACCAATTATTAATTTATCAGAATTATTTTCCATATCTTATTTAGTTTTTACTACTCCCCAGGTAGGACTTGAACCTACGACCAATCGGTTAACAGCCGATTGCTCTACCACTGAGCTACTGAGGATATTATATATATTTTTATTATATCATAGCTTTCTAAAATAAACAAATTTTTTAAAGTATTCTTTTATTTTATAGTTAAAATTTGAAAAACAATTGATAAAATTAAGATTTTATCAATTGCTTTCTTTTTTAAAGATTAAGAATCTTAAAACATGTGAATCTAATTTTAAAGTATTTGAAAAATTGTTGATATATTTTGGCATACTTGAAAAATTTAATTGAACATAATTACCTTTTGTTTTGTTAACGATCGAGTAAGCTAAATTATGTTTTCCACGTGAAATTACAGATATATCTGATACGTTAAATTTTTTTAAATTTTTTGCATAATTAAATACCCACGTTTTTAATTCACTGTCATTAAATTCTTCTGTTAGAAGAATCATAATTTCATAGTCTCTTTGCACTGCCATACGATAATAATTTTAATTAAGAGTAAAATGATAATAACCGTATATTGAAATGAATGTCAACGTAAATTATATTGGAAAAAAACTATTTTTCTTAAATTGAAATTTCATATGATTTTCGCAAATTATTCTGACTGTTTATACTTTACTATAATTTGATCATTTTTGGTACAATAGTAAAGCGTATTATAATTTATACAAAAAAATTTTATTGGAGAAATTTCATGGATTGGAATGAAATTCAAAACGTTTTATCAAACGCTGTTTTTGGTATTTTACTTATTGCAATGGTAATCTATTGGGTTAATTTATTACTCTTCAATGATAAATCGTATTTATCTACGTTTGGTCGTATAAGTACAAGTATTGCTACTTTGTTTCTATTTTTTATTCTTTGTTCTCGTTGGGTAGTAGCAGGGTATTTCCCATTAAGTAATTTATATGAATCGTTGCTTTTCTTAACCTGGATTTTATTAGCAGCTTATTTGTATCTTGAGACAAAAACAGGGAGCCGTTTAATTGGTGCTATTGTTGTTCCAATTACATTATTAATTAGTGGATTTGCAAATCTGACACTTTCACCTGAAATGCAAAAATCAAGTCCATTAGTTCCTGCGTTGCAATCGAATTGGTTAATGATGCATGTAAGTATGATGTTATTAAGTTATGGAACCTTAATTATGGGTTCTTTATTGTGCATTTTATTCTTAGTAATTTCAGGTTATAAAGATGTTGATTTAAAATCCACAGATACTTCTTCATCAGCTTTCTACAATGTAATGGTAGATTATTATGAAGCAAAATTAATTTCTTCATCGTCAGAAGTTTCGGACTTTGGAAAATTAAAATTATTACAAAGTATTGATAATTGGAGCTATCGAATTATTGGATTAGGTTTTCCATTTTTAACTATTGGAATTATTTCGGGTGGAGTTTGGGCAAATGAAGCCTGGGGTTCATATTGGAGTTGGGATCCAAAAGAAACATGGGCATTAATTACATGGTTAGTTTTTGCAACTTATCTACATGCTCGTATTACAAAAGGCTGGGAAGGAAAGAAAACAGCTTTATTAGGAGGTTTAGGTTTTTTCGTAATTTGGATTTGCTACTTAGGAGTGAATTTTTTAGGCAAAGGTTTACATAGTTATGGTTGGGTTTCTTAAGTAACTTACACCAAGTCTAATCTCTATTTTTGACTTTTCTAATTATTATTAATGAATAATTTGTTGCAAAAGACTAGAGTTCTAGTAACAATCTTTTGCGACAAACTAAAAAGAATAGGGTTTGAAATTCTAAAATGAATTCAATCAAAGGATAGTATAACGTCATTAATAAAATTATCAATGACGTTAAATTTTTTTATTTTTTATGTATTTACAGTATCGTTTGATTTCATTCCGTTTAATTTTTCTTTTAGATCTTCGATTAATAGTTTTAAACTATCAATGTTATCATCTTGGATTGTTTGTTTAATATCACCAATTAATTTAGTAATTTCTTGTTGTTCATCCTCTGAAAGAGTTGAATTTTCAAGCTCTTTTTCAACTTCTGAACATAATAAATCAGCTTGATTTTTTAAATCAATATTTTCACGTTTAATTTTGTCAGCTGCTGCATTCTTTTCAGCTTCTTCTAACATAGTTTGAACTTCGCTTTCACTTAATGTTGAAGCACCTTGAATTGTTACAAATTGTTCCACACCAGTTTCTTTTTCTTTTGCTGTTACTGATAAAATTCCATCTACATCAATATCGAAAGTTACTTCAATTTGTGGAACACCTCGATTTCCCGCAGGAATACCATCTAATCGGAAGTTTCCAAGACTCTTATTAGCTGAAACTAATTCTCTTTCACCTTGTAAAATATGGATTTCAACATTAGTTTGATTATCAACTGCTGTTGAGAACATTTCTGATTTTTTAACCGGAATTGTTGTATTTCGTGCAATAATTTTTGTCATTACACCACCAAGTGTTTCAACCCCTAATGAAAGTGGTGTCACATCTAATAATAAGATATCTTTAATTTCACCTGCTAAAATACCAGCTTGAACTGCAGCTCCAATTGCAACTACTTCATCTGGATTTACTGATTGATTTGGTTTTTTACCTGTTAATGATTCTACTAAATTTTGGATTGCTGGAATACGTGTTGAACCTCCAACTAATACAATCTCATCGATATCAGATTTATCTAAGCGAGCATCATTAATTGCTTTTTCAACTGGAATTCGACAACGTTCAATTAATTCCTCACATAATTGTTCAAAAACAGCACGTGTTAATTCTTCATCAATATGTTTTGGTCCACCTGCATCAGCAGTAATAAATGGTAAAGAAATTTTTGTTTCTTCTACCGTTGATAATTCCATTTTTGCTTTTTCAGCTGCTTCTGTTAAACGTTGTAATGCTTGAATATCTGTTGATAAATCAATTCCTTCTTTTTCGTTAAAGTTTTGGATTAACCAATTTACTAAAACTTTATCAAAATCATCACCACCTAGTTTTGTATCACCAGCTGTTGATAAAACTTCAAAAATTCCATCACCCACTTCTAAAATTGAAACATCAAATGTTCCACCACCTAAATCAAATACTAAAATTGTTTCGTTTTGCTTTTTGTCTAAACCGTATGCTAATGATGCTGCTGTTGGTTCATTTAAAATACGTAACACTTCAACACCAGCGATTTTTCCAGCATCCATTGTTGCTTGACGCTGTGAATCATTAAAATATGCTGGTACAGTAATAACTGCTTGTTTTACATCTTGTTTTAAATATTCTGATGCATCATTGATTAATTTTCTTAAAACTTGAGCTGAAACTTCTTCTGGGCTAAATTCTTTTCCTAATGCAGGACATTTTAGCTTAATATTATCATTTGAATCGTTTGTAATTGTGTACGGTAACTGTTTTGCTTCTGCTGAAACTTCTGTTTCTTTAGAACCAATAAATCGTTTTACTGAAAAGAATGTATTTTCTGGATTAATAACAGCTTGACGTTTTGCAATTTGACCAACTAATAATTCTTGTTTTTTTGTATAAGCTACAATTGAAGGTGTTGTACGTAAACCTTCACTATTAATAATAACACTTGGTTGTCCACCTTCAATTGCTGCAACAACTGAATTTGTTGTACCTAAATCAATTCCAACAACTTTTGACATAGTTTTTATCTCCTCAAAATTAGTTAAATATCTACTTTAGATATAATTATAAATTGTTTCCTAGGCTTTTAAAAGAGGAATATCCGTATTAATTTTTTAAAATAATAGTGTTAAATTACCCTTACAACCTGTTAAAAAAAACGATTAATTCTTCTTAAGGTTAACTTTAATTTCAAAATACTTTTTATCTCTATAAATAGCCTATTAAAATAATAGTGTTAAATTACCCTATATAGACAAAATAATAAAAACGTTCTTAAACTAGAGTTATAATTTACTAATTTTAATTAGTTTATTTTATTCTAATGTTGAATTGGCGTTGTGTGAATGAAACATAATAAAAATATTGGGAGGACTATCGTGAGTATAGGTTTATTAGGTAATAAAATCGGTATGACACAAATTTTTGATGAGTCAGGAAATATTATTCCTGTTACGATTCTAAAAGTTGGACCTTGTATCGTAACGCAAATTAAGACAGAGATGAAAGATGGATATAACGCTATTCAAGTTGGTTATAGCAACACATCAAATAAATCTTTAACGCAACCGGAATTAGGTCATTTACAAAAGTCAAATATTCAACCTTTAAAGTATTTAAAAGAATTCCGAGTAGATACTGTTGATGAGTTTGAAGTGGGTCAAGTTTTAAACGTTGATTTACTTTCAGTCGATCAATTAGTAAATATTAAAGGTAAAACTATTGGTAAAGGATTTTCTGGATTACAAAAACGTCATAACTTTACACGTGGTCCAATGACACACGGTTCGAAAAATCATCGAGCACCTGGTTCAATTGGTATGGGTACAACACCAGGACGTGTTTTACCAGGTAAAAAAATGGCTGGTCAATTAGGAAACAAATTAACAACCATTAAAAAGCTGAAAGTTATTCAATTAAGTTCAGAAGAAAATATTTTAATTATCAAAGGATCAGTTCCTGGAAAACCAGGAAATTTATTAAGTATTACTCCTTCTAATTAAGAAAATTATAGTAGCAAAATTAAGTATGACTGTTCAAAAATTTATAAAATATACTCCAGTAGATATCGCTGGAAAACCGTTAAATTCTACACATGAATTAACATTAAATATTCTTGATAAATCAGGGAATTATGTATTACATAAAGATATTGTAAGACATTTAAATTCTAACCGACAAGGTACAGTGTCAACAAAGACTCGAAGTGAAGTTCGAGGTGGTGGTCGCAAACCATGGCAACAAAAAGGAACTGGACGTGCTCGAGCTGGTTCAAATCGATCACCATTATGGAAAGGTGGGGGTGTAATTTTTGGTCCAAAACCAAAAACCGTTACCTTAAAGTTAAATAAAAAAGAACGTCAATTAGCTTTGCAAACTTTGTTATATAACAAAAAAAATAATGTTATCGTTATCGAAGATTTAGAAAACACACTTACAGAATCAAAAACAAAGAGTTTTGTAAAAATGTGTGAAGACTGTAATATTAATTCAAATCAAAAGGTTTTATTAGTTGTTTCAAAAAAGACACTTCCATTGAAATTAGCAACACAAAATCTTAAAAATGTAGAATTAATTTTAGCTTCAAATCTAAATACTCTTAGTTTATTAAAAGCGAAGCAGATTATATTAAGCTCATTGTCAATAAATGATATAAAGGAAACTTATTGTGATTAATTCAACTCTTACGAACGCAAATATTATTAAATATCCTCTTATAACTGACAAAGCAACAAGGCTTTTAGAAAACAATCAATATAGTTTTATTGTAGATCGCAATTCGGATAAAATTACGATTAAAAATACAATTGAATATTTATTTGATGTAAAAGTTACCAAAGTTAATAGTTGCCGCCTTCCTCGTAAAAAGAAACGTGTAGGAAAATATATTGGGTGGAAACCACAATATAAAAAAGCAATTGTAACTTTAGCGAAAGGTGATGTAATAGACTTATTTACCGAAAATTAATAAATATAAAAAGAAACTTTTATGAGTATCCGTCTTTATAAATCATATACACCCGGAACACGGCACCGTGCTCTTTCAGCTTTTACCGAAATTACAAAAGCTAAACCAGAAAAAAGTTTAATTCGCAAAAACCACCGTAAAAAAGGACGTAACAACCGCGGGGTTATTACGATTCGACACCGTGGTGGTGGACATAAACGACGCTACCGTTTAATTGATTTCAATCGTAGCAAATACGGAATCAATGGAACTGTAACAAGTATTGAGTATGATCCAAACCGAAATGCAAGAATTGCATTAATTTGCTATAGCGATGGTGAGAAACGTTATATCTTACATCCAAAAGGCTTAAACATTGGTGATACAATTTTATCTGGCTCAGGATCAGAATTAAGCATTGGAAACACGTTGCCATTAAGTGAAATTCCTTTAGGTACATCTGTTCATAATCTTGAATTAATTCCAAATAAGGGAGGACAACTTGTTCGTGCAGCAGGTACATCTGCGAAAATTTTAGCAAAAGAAGGGGATTACGTTACTTTACGTTTACCATCGAAAGAAATTCGATTATTACGAAAAGAATGTTTTGCCACAATTGGTGAAATTAGTAACAATGATGCATTCTTAGTTCAAAGTGGAAAAGCAGGTCGAACTCGTTGGCTTGGAAAACGTCCAACTGTACGTGGTTCAGTAATGAATCCATGTGATCACCCGCACGGTGGTGGTGAAGGGCGTGCACCAATTGGACGTACACGTCCATTAACTCCATGGGGTAAACCAGCACTAGGTATGAAAACACGCAAAAACAAGAAATTAAGTGATAACTATATTCTTCGCCGACGTGTATAATAGAATTATTTACGATTATTAACAAAAAGATTTCAAAAATGGCACGATCATTAAAAAAAAGTCCCTTTGTTGCTTATCATTTATTAAAAAAAATTGATAAGATGAATGAGGCAAATAAAAAAGATACAATTACTACTTGGTCAAGATCTTCAACAATTTTACCAAATATGGTTGGGTTCACAATTGCAGTCTACAACGGTAAACAGCATGTACCAATTTTTATTTCAGATCAATTAGTCGGACACAAATTGGGTGAATTTGTCTCAACAAGAAATTTCAAAACTCATATTAAAGCTGATAGAAAAGCAAAACGTTAATTATTTGAAACTAATGAATTGGAATCTATTTCGTTATCTTGTACAAGTCATTGGAGATCCAACAATTCCGGAAACCGTAGATAGCGGTCACGGTATGGAAGAATCTTCGATTTATAATAGACAGCAAGTTAAAAAAAAAGAAACTAAAAATGATGTCTATCTCCAAAATGAAAATGCGGTGAGTGAATGGATATCCTTATCGTTGGATAAAAAAAGTTTTACAGATTTAGAACGTATTGAAATTAATGAAAAATTGAAGTTACCTTATGAAGGTCGCCAATTATTCACTCGATGGACACATTCGTATCCTAATTTGAATGAAATTAAATCAAAAACGTTTTACATAAAATATGATCAGGAATTATCAGTAGTTAATAAAATTATGTTGAATAATTTTCAGAATAAATATCTGTATCATGTTATTGATGATATTATGTATTCTTTAAAATCAAAACCCATTGAACGGGATAATCTATTAGCTATTATTTATTCACCTGTTCTTTATTTACAAAATAATTTTTCTATCGATTTTTTTGATATTTGGATTGATGAAATTTATATTCACCAAGAATCCAAAGTTAATAAATTTTTAGCAAAAAATATTCCAAATTTAGAACCATTTAGTTATATAACAATTAAATTCTTATATACAACTAAACTTCCGGTTAAAAAACCTGAACCTTTATGGTAACCTTGGATTTTACTAAAAGAAAGTTACTTTTATAAACTAGAAATACATGTATTAATTAACTTACTATGGCCAACTCGCAATCAGTAAAAGCAGTAGCAAAATATATTCGGATGTCTCCGCACAAAATTAGACGAGTGATTGATCAAATTCGAGGTCGCTCATATCAAGAAGCTTTGATGATTTTAGAATTTTTACCTTATGATGCTGGTGGGCCAATTTGGCAAGTAGTTCACTCGGCAGCTGCAAATGCTAAACATAATTATGGATTAGACAAGAAAAAATTAATTATTGATGAAATTTTTGCGGATGAAGGACCAAAATTAAAAAGAATTCGTCCCCGTGCACAAGGACGCGCATATAAAATTTTAAAACCAACTTGTCACATTACAGTTGTGATGAAAGAAACCAATTAAATTAGAAATTTATGATTTTAAATTAAGAGAATTCATATATGGGTCAAAAAACACATCCTTTAGGGTTTCGATTAGGTATTGTACAAGAACATCAATCTGTATGGTATGCTAATTTTAATCAGTACGCTAGCATTTTAGAAGAAGATGATAAAATTCGAACTTATATAAATAAAATTTCACGAGCAAATTATATTTCAAAAGTCAAAATTTATCGAAATGTATTAAAAGATCACATTCAATTAACAATTGAAACTGGAAAACCAGGAATTTTAGTTGATGATATGGGTAATGGGTTAAAAAACTTATTAAAAAATCTTAAGAAATTATTACCTGCCGGTCGTCAATTAACAATTAAAGTTTCAGAAATTGAATTTGTTGATTTAGACGCTAAACTTTTAGCAGATTTAGTTGCGGAACAATTAGAAAAACGTATTGCATTTAGACGTGCAACTCGAACTATCTTACAACGCGCACAACGACAAAATGTAAATGGAATTAAAATCCAAGTTTCTGGACGTTTAAATGGTGCTGAAATTGCCCGAAGCGAATGGGTTCGTGAAGGACGTGTGCCTCTACAAACCTTACGAGCAGATATCGATTACGCAACAACCGAAGCCAATACAATTTATGGCGTTTTAGGAATTAAAATTTGGCTTTTCAAAAGTGAAATTTTATCTAAATAAATAAGATTTATTACGACAATTTATATTTTTAATTACATTCATTTGTTATGTTAAGTCCAAAAAGAACAAAATATAGAAAATACCACCGTGGCCGTATGCGAGGAAAAGCAACACGTGGTAATGAAATTTGCTTTGGTAGTTTCGGTTTACAAGCTTTAGAACCAAATTGGATTACCTCACGTCAAATTGAAGCGTCTCGACGAACAATTACTCGTTATACAAAACGTGGAGCGAAATTGTGGATTCGAATTTTCCCAGATAAAACCGTTACGGCTCGAGCAGCTGAATCACGAATGGGGTCTGGTAAAGGTGCTGTAGATTATTGGGTAGCTGTAGTAAAACCTGGAACAATCATTTTTGAAATTAGTTCAGTTCCAGAAGAAGTTGCAAGAGCTGCATTAAGTCTAGCTGCTTATAAATTACCTTTAAAAACAAAATTTATTAATAAAGACACTCTAAAATAAGCTATGAGTTTACCTAAATTTACTGACATTCTTTCACTTTCAAATGTAGAAATCTCAGAAGCGATTATTGAAACCGAAAGCAAATTATTTAATTTACGGTTTAAAAAGGCAACACGACAAAATCTAAAATCGCATGAAATAAAATATACAAAACGTCATTTGGCTCATTTAAAAACTCTTTTAACATTACGGTTAGAAAACGTAGAGCAAACAGACGAAATTAATAATTAATTCGGAATTAAGGAGTTAAAAAATGCCAGTCAAACAACAAGTTGGTATTGTAATTAGCAACAAAATGCAAAAAACAATTGTAGTTAAAGTTGAAAATCGATACCCACATCCAATTTATTCTAAAACATTGATCAAAACTAAAAAATACTTAGCTCATGATGAACAAGAAACATGTAACATTGGAGATCAAGTATTAGTTCAAGAATGTCGACCGCTAAGTAAGAAAAAGCGTTGGGAGTTAGTGGAAATTCTTTCAAAATCATCGTTAATCAGTTAAATAGTATTTTATGATTTATCCTCAAACAATTTTAACCGTAGCTGATAACACAGGTGCGAAAAAAGTAATGTGTATTCGAATATTAGGTGGAAATAAGAAATATGCTGAAATTGGTGATACTATTATTGCCGTTGTGAAAGAAGCAATTCCAAACATGCCTATTAAACGTTCTGATGTAGTTAAAGCAATTATTGTACGAACTAAAAAAACTATTCGTCGACAAGACGGTATGTATATTAGATTTGATGATAATGCTGCAGTTATTGTAAATCCTGAAAATAACCCACGTGGTACACGAGTATTTGGGCCTGTAGCTCGAGAAATTCGTGATAAAAACCTTTCAAAAATTGTTTCATTAGCTCCGGAGGTTTTATAAATGGCACAAACGAAAAAACTTAATGTAAAAGTTGGTGATCAAGTAACAATTATTTCTGGTTTTCATAAGAATGAAACTGGAGAAGTTATTAAAGTAGACAAGAAAACGCAAAAGGTGGTTGTTCAAGGAATTAATTTTAAATTTAAACATGTTAAACCAACCACTGAGAATGAAATAGGTGAAATTAAACAATTTGAAGCTCCTATTCATCATTCGAATGTAAAAATAAATTAAATAGAACTTACTATGCTAAATCAACATTCATTAGAAGAAATTGGTGATATCCATAATCTATTAGAAGATATAAAAAAGGAATACGAAGAAGGTATTAAACCGATTTTAATCAAAAATAGTCCTTCTCGATTTAAAAATCCTCATACAGTTCCTAAATTAAAAAAAATTCAAATCAATCGTGGTCTTGGATTAGCAGCGCAAAATACAAGTATTTTGAAAAAAAATATTGAAGAATTTGAACGAGTGAGTGGACAAAAACCTATTATTACACGATCAAAAAAAGCGATTGCCGGATTTAAAATTCGTGAAGATATGGAATTAGGTTTAAGTGTAACTTTACGTGGCGAAAAGATGTACGCATTTTTAACTAAATTGTTATTCTTTACATTTGCACAAATTCGTGATTTTCGTGGTTTATCATTACGTAGTTTTGATAAAGCGGGAAATTATACTTTTGGTTTAAAAGAGCAATTAATTTTTCCAGAAATTAATTATGATGATGTAGATCAAGCCCGTGGTTGTACCATTACAATTGTTTTAGAGCACTCTTCTCCAAAATACCAGTCTAAATCTATGGACAAAATTTTAAATGGAATGATTCTTTTCAAGTTCTTACGATTCCCATTAAATGATTGTGGGTATTATGACAAATATTCGTCATACTCAGAAGTAAGCCAAGTTTGGGATCGTAAGAGACATTTAAAACGAAAACGTTGGTCACAAGAATAAATAAAACTATATTTGATAAGGAGAAAATTGTGGTAACAGATACGATTTCAGATATGTTAACAAGAATTCGCAATGCTACTATGGTCAAGCACCAAATTGTTCAGATCCCTGTGACAAAAATGTCAGTAGCAATTGCAACGATTTTAAATGAAGAAGGTTTTATTGTAGGTTTTGAAAATTATGAAGAAGGTAATCGTAAATACTTATTGCTTTCTTTAAAATATACAGGAAAATCTCGAAACTCAGTAATTACAGAAATTAAACGAGTTAGTAAACCTGGTTTGCGTGTTTATGCAAATTCAAAAGAATTACCAAGAGTTTTAGATAATTTAGGAATTGCTATTATGTCAACATCACGCGGCGTAATGACAAACTTAAAAGCAAAAGAGCTTGGTATTGGTGGTGAAGTGTTATGTTATATTTGGTAAATAAGGAGTTTCAAAAATGTCACGTATAGGAAAATTACCAATCACTATCCCTGCTAATGTTGATGTCAACTTTAATGGTTCAGAAATGACTGTTAAAGGTAAATTTGGAACCTTAGACATTGCCATTCCTGATACAATTGGGATTGAACAAACTGAAAACATCATAAAAGTTAGTTTAAAAAATGACGCTCGAAATCTTCGAGCTTTACACGGTTTGTACCGAACATTAATCAATAATATGCTTATTGGAGTTTCAGAACAGTTTGAACTAACATTAATTTTAAAAGGTGTGGGTTATCGAGCAGTAGTTCAAGGAAAAGAAATTGTTTTAAGTTTAGGTTACAGTCATCCGGTTACAATTGAGATTCCAGAAACTATTTCTGCGGAAGTTGTTCAAAATACAACAATCAATTTAAAGTCATGTGATAAAGAATTATTAGGTTTGTTTGCATCTAAGATTCGTGCTTGGAGAAAACCTGAACCTTATAAGGGAAAAGGAATTCTTTATAAAAATGAACAGATTCTTAGAAAAGCTGGAAAAGCTGGAAAATAAGTTCACTAACTAAATTACATTTAGTAATTTGGATACGTGAACCTTTCTACGTTTTTATTGAATTCGTAAAATTTTATATTAAACCCCACAAAATTATGAAACTTTCTAGACGGACTTTATTAAAATTAAAAAACAAAAACAAAAAATTAAAACCCAATAAATATAGAAAATTAAAACGTCAAGCATTACGTGGAACAGTAAAAGGTACACAAGAACGACCACGATTATCAGTATATCGTTCTAATGAAAATATTTATGCACAAATTATTGACGATACCACTTCAAAAACGTTATTAACTTGTTCAACATTAGACCGTTCGATTAAACTTACTTTAGCAACTGGTCGTACTTGTGATGCATCTCGACTTATTGGAGAGAAATTAGCAGAATTAAGTTTAAAACAAAACATTACAAAGATTGTTTTTGATCGTGGGCCTTATCTATATCATGGTCGAATCAAAGCTTTAGCAGATGGAGCACGAGCAGGTGGATTAAAATTTTAATTTCAAAATTTGTAAAACAATATAGATAAATTAACTGTTATGAGCACTGATTTAAAAAAAATAAGCAGAGTAAAAAAAAATTCACGTAACAAACCAAAATTTGTAGAACGATTAATCAAAATTAGTCGAGTTTCAAAAGTAACAAAAGGTGGAAAAAAATTAAGTTTTCGTGCCGTTGTTGTAATTGGTGATGAAAATGGAAAAGTTGGTGTTGGTGTGGCTAAAGCTGATGATGTAGTAAATGCATTTAAAAAAGCAAAAGCGGATGGGCACAAAAATTTAATTGAATTACCAATTACAAAATCTTTAAGTATTCCACATAATGTTGTTGGAAATTTTGGTGCATGTAAAGTAATTATGCGACCATCAATTGAAGGTTCTGGTGTAATTGCGGGTGGTGCGGTTCGTATCGTATTAGAAGTCGCAGGTGTTAAAAATGTAATTGCAAAACAATTAGGATCAAACAATTTATTAAATAATGCAAGAGCATCAATTTGTGCATTACAAAATTTAACAACTAAATCACAGGTCGCAAAAATTCGTGACTTGAACTAAGAATCATTTATAAAATCTAAAAAAAAATAAACTGTGATAATTAAAATTAGTTGGAGACTTATAAAAATTTTATTACCGCGTATTTTTATTACTTCGATAATTCTTTTATTTATTCGAAGCGGTACATTTCTTCCAGTTCCAGGAATTAATCACAATGATTTAGCATTTTCGATTCAACAGAATTTAGTTGCTAAAAATTTGATACGTACATTTTTAGGAGATAAGATTTTTATTATTGGGTTGTTTACGTTAAATATTTTCCCAGCCATAAATGCAACTATTATTCTTCAATTCCTAATTGGTTTTTCTCCACAATTAGCAAAACTGCAAAAAGAAGGTGATTTTCAAGGGCGACGTGAAATTAGTCGTTTAACACGAAATATTACCGTAATTTTAGCAATCATTCAAAGTATTGGGGTTACCTTATATCTTCGTCCGATTTTGTTTGATTGGAATGTTCTTTTAGCAAGTCAAATTGTAATCTGGCTAACCGCAGGAGCAATGATTGTTTTATGGCTTAGTGAAGTCATTACAGACTATGGTTTAGGAAATGGAACATCATTATTAGTTTATACTAATATTGTGTCAAATTTACCAAATCTTATTAGTAAAATAGCGACAGAGAATACAGAGAACACGATGGTTCTTTCATCTATGTCGATGTTTGGACTTGGAATTTTAATTATCGGAGCATTGTATGCAATTGTATTATTACAAAACTCTACCCTTAATATTAATTTAATTTCGTCCAAACGCTTAAGTCGAGCTTCTGCACAATATGATGGGAATGATAGTATAAGTTACCTTCCATTACGATTTAATCAAGCTGGTGTAATGCCAATTATTTTAACAACTAGTTTTTTGGTGATTCCAAATTATCTTATTAATTTAGGTATTTTCCAATCTTTAAATTTTCTTATCAATTTCAAATGGATTTATTGGATAGGTTATTTTGTTTTAATTTTAGCCTTTAGTTCCTTTTATTCATCAATTGTTTTAAATCCAAAAGATATTTCCGATCAACTTCAAAAATCAGCGGTTAAAATTCCTGGTGTTCGACCTGGTGTTCAAACGATATTTTATTTAAAGCAAGAAATACAAAGAATTACATTAATGGGTGCGACATTACTTGCATTCATAACAATCATTCCTAATTTTATTGAATCTACTTTAAATATTACGAGTTTGAATGGTTTAAGTACAACATCCTTTTTAATTTTAGGGGGTGTAGTCTTAGATTTAAAACGTGAAGTTAGTAATATTTACTTCTCTGAGATTTATACAGATATGTATCGATAACATAAAAATTATTATTTAAAAATAAAAACATGAAAGTTCGTCCTTCAGTAAAGAAAATGTGTGATAAATGTCGTGTCATTAAAAGACATGGTAAAATTATGGTAATTTGTACCAATCCAAAACACAAACAACGTCAAGGGTAATATTACAAAGGAGTCTATAAAATGGTAAGATTAGTTGGTGTTGATTTACCGAGAAATAAGAAAATTGCATACGCATTAACATATATTCATGGAATCGGCCTTACATCTGCAAAAAAAATTATTGAAATTGCAGAAATTGATTCAGATACACGTGTTTATGATTTAACAACCGAGCAATCAGTTGCTTTACGTCAAACCTTAGAAAATACTGATTTAAAATTAGAAGGTGATTTACGACGTTTTAATGGTTTAAATATTAAACGATTAAATGAAATCAACTGTCATCGTGGAAAACGTCATCGAAATAGTTTACCAGTAAGAGGTCAACGAACTCGAACAAATGCACGTAGTCGACGTGGAGTTAAGAAGACTGTTACAGGTAAGAAAAAATAATTTTATACTAGCCTTCGATTTATTTGAAATTTTTATATGCCAAAAACAACTAGAAAATCAACAATTAGAAAAGATAAAAGTAATTTAAGAAATGGTGTTGTCCATATTCAGTCAACTTTCAACAATACAATTGTAACTATTACAAACGTAAATGGTGATACTGTTTCATGGGCATCGGCTGGAAGTTCTGGATTTAAAGGAGCAAGAAAAAGTACACCGTTTGCCGCTCAAACTGCAGCAGAAAAAGCCGCTATTGAAGCAGCAACTATTGGGATTAAAAGTGTTGACATTTTAGTAAAAGGCCAAGGATCAGGTCGTGAAACTGCTATTAGAGCCATTGAAGGAGCAGGTTTAGAAATCACATCAATTCAGGATATCACATCTGTGCCACATAATGGGTGTCGACCTCCTAAACGTCGTCGCGTTTAGCGTTTAGTTTTAAAAAATCAAATGATAAATAACATTTCAGTAAAATGCCTTAAATCTGACAAGATCGAATCAGGGGCTTGTCATGGACAATTTTTAATCAATTCTTTAAAATCAGGTCAAGGAATCACAATTGGTAATCAATTACGACGCGTTCTTTTAAATGACTTAGGTGGAGTTGCAATTACCGCTGTTCGAATTGCAGGGGTTAGTCATGAGTTTTCAACTATTCCTGGTGTTCGTGAAGATATTCTAGAAATTTTACTAAATTTAAAGGGCGTTATTTTACGTGGTAATTCGCAATCCCCACAATTTGGTCGTTTAAAAATTCAAGGACCAACAGTTGTGACAGCTGATTTAATTCAGTTACCATCTGATTTAGAGCTTGTAAATCCAAACCATTATATTATGACTATTTCAACTGCAAATGTAATTGAAATTGAGTTTAAGTTTGAATATGGTACTGGATATAAATTAGCATCCCAAACGTTTTTAGAAGATGATGAAAATTATCTACAACTTGATACAATTTTTATGCCTGTTCAAAAAGTCGACTTCAAAATAGAAAATGTTTATGATAATGCAAATAACATTACAGAACGTTTATTCTTAGATATTTGGACAAATGGTAGTATTTCGCCAGATGAAGCATTTAAAGCTGCAGCTCAGGTGACAATTGATTTATTTAGTTTATTAGTAGAAACGAAACAAACAACTAAAATTAATAAATTAGAACCGAAAATTCAATCTATAAGTATTGAACCTTATACAAATATTGCAATTGAAGAATTACAATTATCAGTTCGAGCCTATAATTGTTTAAAAAAAGCTCAAATCAATACAGTTGGAGATTTATTACAATATTCACCTGAAAAACTTCAAGAACTAAAAAACTTTGGTCGAAAATCATCTATTGAAGTTTTTTCGACATTAAAAAATAAATTAGGTATTATCTTACGATAATTTCTATATATATGCTTATTTTTAGTTATTAAAAAAAATTATGAACTCACTAAATAAAACATTCTTACCAACTCAAGATTATAAGAACCGTAATTGGTATCTTATTGATTGCAGTGGACAATCATTGGGTCGACTAGCAACTATAATTTCAGGTTTACTGAAAGGTAAAAACAAAGCACAACACCATCCTTCTGTTGATACAGGCGATTATGTCGTTTTAATCAATGCTGATGCAATTGTTGTAAATGAAACAAGTAAACATTACATTGTTCGTAACCCAGGTCGTCCTGGTAGCTCATTAAAGGTTCGCAATGTTGTTGACTGTCTTCCACAATTTACAATTGAAAGAGCAGTGAAACGAATGTTATCACAAACAGAAGCAAAACGGTTAATGCGACGCTTAAAAATTTATAATGATGAAAACCATCTTCATCAAGCTCAAAATCCAATTGAAATTGATGTTACAGATTTATATTCAAGTCTTAAAATTGGATAGGAACGAAATTGAAATATTCTGACTGTTTCAAATTTAGAAATAGCTAGATATAATTCAATTTCATGACTAAGTAAATAAAATAATACAAAATACTTATGACAAAGTTAACTTTTCAAAAAAATGATATTGGACTTGGAAAACGAAAACAAGCTGTTGCGCGAGTTTTCTTAGTACCGGGTGAAGGAAATATTATAATCAATAAAGTTTCTGGAAATCACTATTTACAATATAACGATACATATTTATCAACAGTTTTAGCACCTTTAAAAACTGTAAATTTAGACTCACAATTTGATATTGTTGCATTCGTAAAAGGTGGTGGTCTTACAGGCCAAGCTGAAGCAATTCAATTAGGAGTTGCAAGACAATTATGCAAAATTAATGCGCAACATAGAACAAGCTTAAAACCACATGGATTTTTAACTCGTGATTCACGAATTAAAGAACGTAAAAAATATGGTTTACGAAAAGCAAGAAAAGCTCCTCAATACTCAAAACGTTAAAATCTTATCAAAAACTATTATGCCAAAAACAGATATACATCCTGAATGGTTTGCAGAAGCACCAATTCTATGTGATGGAAAGCCTTTAGGTTTAATTGGTTCTACCAAGCCCGAATTACAAGTTGATATGTGGTTAGCAAATCACCCATTCTATACAAAATCACAAGTAATGATTGATAGTGAAGGTCGAGTGGAACGATTCATGAAAAAATATGGTTTAAACTCAACCGATCAATAACATATTTAAAAATACTTTAAGACTTTTATGCCAACTATTCAACAATTAGTACGCTCAAGACGTATCAATATTAAGAAGAAAACAAAATCGCCGGCTCTTGTGAATTGTCCACAACGACGAGGAGTTTGCACACGAGTTTATACAACAACACCAAAAAAACCGAATTCTGCTATTCGAAAAGTAGCTCGGGTTAGATTAACTTCAGGCTTTGAAGTAACAGCTTATATTCCTGGAATTGGTCACAATTTACAAGAACATTCAGTTGTTTTAATTCGCGGTGGTCGAGTAAAAGATTTACCGGGTGTTAGATATCACATTGTCCGCGGTGCATTAGATACTGGTGGTGTGCAAGATAGACGACAGGGTCGTTCTAAATATGGTGTTAAAAAGCCAAAAGCTTAATAAATCATAATTTATTAAATGAAATAAAAATATTCACTAATTATATTTTATGTCACGTAGAAATATTTCAAAGAAGCGTTTTCCAGAGACGGATTCTGTTTATAACAGTTATTTAGTTAGTTTACTTATTACACGAATTTTAAAATCAGGCAAAAAGACAATTGCGAAAAAAATTGTATATGATGCATTTGAGATCATTCAACAAAAAACTAATGACGATCCATTAAAAGTATTTGAAAATGCAATTAGAAAGGCTAGTCCTGTTGTAGAAGTAAAAGCAAGAAGAATCGGTGGATCAACATATCAAGTACCAATTGAAGTAAGTCGATTTAGAGCAACAAATCTTTCATTACGTTGGATTATTCAATATTCAAAACAACGCGTTGGAAGAAGTATGGCAATCAAATTAGCAAATGAAATTATTGACACTGCTAACGAAATTGGTAATACTATTAAAAAAAAGGAAGAAACTCATAAGATGGCTGAAGCAAATAAAGCTTTTGCACATTTTAGATACTAATTCCATCTCAAAATAAAAAACACTCTCGCTACAAGCTAACAATTTAATTGTAATTTTTTAAAACTTAAAGGAATTTTATAATGGCACGTGAAAAATTTGAACGTACGAAACCACACGTTAATATTGGAACAATTGGTCATGTTGACCACGGTAAAACAACATTAACGGCAGCAATTACTGCAACTTTATCATTAGAAGGTGGTTCAGCAATTAAAGATTATGCTGATATTGATGGAGCACCAGAAGAACGTGCTCGTGGTATTACAATTAATACAGCACACGTTGAATACGAAACACAAAACCGTCACTATGCACACGTAGATTGTCCAGGTCACGCTGATTACGTAAAAAATATGATTACGGGTGCAGCACAAATGGATGGTGCAATTTTAGTTGTATCAGCTGCTGATGGTCCAATGCCTCAAACACGTGAGCACATCTTATTATCAAAACAAGTAGGTGTTCCAGATATTGTTGTATTCTTAAACAAACAAGATCAAGTAGATGATGATGAATTATTAGAATTAGTTGAATTAGAAGTTCGTGAGTTATTATCTGCTTACGATTTCCCAGGTGACGATATTCCAATTTGTCCAGGTTCAGCATTACAAGCAATTGAAGCTATTTCATCAAACCCTGATTTAAAACGTGGTGATAACCCATGGGTTGATAAAATCTTTGCTTTAATGGATGCTGTAGATGATTACATTCCAACACCAGAACGTGACACTGAAAAAACTTTCTTAATGGCAATTGAGGATGTATTCTCAATTACTGGTCGAGGAACTGTTGCAACAGGTCGTATCGAACGTGGTGTAGTAAAAGTAGGTGAAAGTGTTGAGATTGTTGGTGTTGCTGAAACACAAACAACAACGATTACTGGAATCGAAATGTTCCAAAAAACTTTAGAAGAAGGTTTTGCTGGAGATAACGTAGGTATCTTATTACGTGGTGTTACTCGTGAAGATATTGAACGTGGTATGGTATTAGCTCAACCAGGTACAATTACTCCACACACAGTATTTGAATCAGAAGTATACGTTTTAACAAATGATGAAGGTGGTCGTACAACACCATTCTTTACGGGTTACCGTCCACAATTCTATGTTCGTACTACTGATGTAACAGGTGCAATTACAGATTTTACTGCAGATGATGGATCAGCAGTTGAAATGGTATTACCAGGTGATCGTATTAAAATGACAGCAGAATTAATCTACCCAGTAGCAATTGAAGATGGTATGCGCTTTGCGATTCGTGAAGGTGGTCGTACAATTGGAGCAGGTGTAGTTTCTAAAATTGTTAAATAGTTAAAAAATTTTATGAATAATAAAACGAATGAAAAAGTTCGTATACGATTAGAATCTTTTAATCATGAACTTTTAGTTTCTTCATGTCGAAAAATCACTCAAACTTTAAGTCCAACTTCTGTAGATTCAATTGGAATGGTAACTTTACCAACTTCAAAACGAATTTATTGTGTTTTAAGATCACCGCACGTTGATAAGGATTCACGTGAACACTTTGAAATCCGAACTCATAAGCGATTACTAGAGGTCTACGCAGGTCCAGATGTATCAATTGTGGATTTATTGTCTGAAATTCAATTAGATGCAGGTGTATTTTGTTCTGTATCAATTGGTTAGTAATTAACCTTAATTTCCTAAGTAATTTTTACTTAGGAAATTGATTAATACTCTTTTTTTGTGAAATTTAGAACGATTCTAACTTAGTGAGGCTTTAATATTGTGTTAATGGAGTTTTGTCACTAACTAGTTTTATTTATCATTATTTGACCCATATTTATGGAATCGACGACTTTTGTGGATAGATAATCGGGCCTTACTAGAGAGCGGGGTGTATTTGGTGAGTTATAGTTTTCTTAAACCGTTTTAGAGTGCATATTTGTTCCGTCTAGATAATTATTAGACCCAAACCGAATCAATATACTAAATTATTCCAAAAGCATCTAAAATGGGCTAATTTACAGCCTAAAAACATTTTGAATAGATAGACAGATAGCCTCGGAAACAACAACTCTCCACGGTCCTTCTCGAAGGCTAAGGATTCTTAAGAAATTAGGCTGATTCTGGGAGTCTTTTGTTGGCTAAAAGGCTTTAAAATCGAAGTGTATCTAAGTGTTGACTCTCTCAAATCCTATAGCATGATCGTAGACATACTAGATATACCAAATGACCTCCTAAACATAAACTCCAATGACTTAAAAAGAAAACAATAAAAAAATAAATAACTTGTTGATAAAAAGCACTCTAAGACCCACTCTAAACGAAGAGAATCCAAAAGAAACTATCTATACTAGAAGGTTTGAACTACATTACTAGCCTTACAATTCTTGGACAATTAAAACTTTGGCATTGAACTATCTTCCCAGGAGGTCCCCCCCCAAGTATTTTCGTCGATTTATAACGTTTCACTACTGAGTTCGAGATGGATCAGTGTGGTTCCGCTGAATACACTAAAAACACCAAAGCAAAAATAGTTACTAATTCAATTAGTAACTATAAGTTTATTTAAAATTCAAGTCCTCGGTCTGTTAGCACATCTCAGCTCATATATTACTACATTTATACTTGATGCCTATTAAACGGTTAGTCTTACCGTGACCTTACTCACTTACGTGATGAGAATACTTATCTTGAGGTGGGCTTCCCACTTAGATGCTTTCAGCGGTTATCCACTCCATACATAGCTACCCAGCGTTTACCGTTGGCACGATAACTGGTACACCAGAGGTATGTCCTTCTCGGTCCTCTCGTACTAAAGAAGGCTCCTCTCAATATTCTAACGCCTACACCGGATATGGACCGAACTGTCTCACGACGTTCTGAACCCAGCTCGCGTACCGCTTTCATGGGCGAACAGCCCAACCCTTGGGACGTACTACCGCCCCAGGATGCGATGAGCCGACATCGAGGTGCCAAACCTCCCCGTCGATGTGAACTCTTGGGGGAGATCAGCCTGTTATCCCTAGAGTAACTTTTATCCGTTGAGTGACGGCCTTTCCACTCAGCACCGTCAGATCACTAAGACCGACTTTCGTCCCTGCTCGACTTGTAGGTCTCACAGTCAAGCTTCCTTATGCCTTTACACTCTAGATACGATTTCTACACGTTCAGAGGAAACCTTTGTACGCCTCCGTTACCATTTGGGAGGCGACCGCCCCAGTCAAACTGCCCGCCTGAAACTGTTCTTTGACCAGATCATGATACAAAGTTAGAAATCTAACATTACCAGAGTGGTATCTCACTGATGGCTCCTAAATTCCCGCAAGAATAAAATCAACGCCTCCCACCTATACTGCGCAAATAAAGTCCAATTTCAATTTCAAGTTACAGTAAAGCTTCATAGGGTCTTTCTGTCCAGGTGCAGGTAGTCCGCATCTTCACAGACAAGTCTATTTCACCGAGCCCCTCTCCGAGACAGTATCCAAATCATTACGCCTTTCGTGCGGGTCGGAACTTACCCGACAAGGAATTTCGCTACCTTAGGACCGTTATAGTTACGGCCGCCGTTCACCAGGGCTTCAGTTATCAGCTTCGCGAATGCTAACCAACTTCTTTAACCTTCTGGCACTGGGCAGGCGTCAGCCCCCATACATCGTCTTACGACTTAGCGGAGACCTGTGTTTTTGGTAAACAGTTGCTTGGATCTTGTTATTGCAACCTTATAAATAAGGCACTCCTTCTCCCGAAGTTACGGAGTCATTTTGCCGAGTTCCTTAGAGAGAGTTATCTCGCGCCCCTTAGTATACTCTACCTACCCACCTGTGTCGGTTATGGTACAGGCATTATTTATTTACGACAGTGCGAGCTTTTCTTGGAAGTCTGACATAGACTGCTTCAATGCCGTAGCATCTCGTCATCACGCCTCAACTCAAAACGTTTTCGCCGTTTCTCAACATCTCGAACGCTTAAACCGGTAACCAACATCCGGCCAGCTTAGCCTCCTTCGTCCCTCGTTATCAATAAATAATGGTACGGGAATATTAACCCGTTGTCCATCGACTACGCTTTTCAGCCTGGCCTTAGGTCCTGACTTACCCTCCGCGGACGAGCCTTCCGGAGGAAACCTTGGGTTTTCGGGGTATAGGATTCTCACCTATATTTTCGTTACTCAAGCCGACATTCTCACTTCTGCTTCGTCCATATCCGCTTCCGCTAATACTTCAATCTACAACAGAACGCTCCCCTACCGATATAGTTTCACTATATCGCACAGTTTCGGCAGATTACTTAGTCCCGTACATTTTCGGCGCAGGTTTACTCGATCAGTGAGCTATTACGCACTCTTTAAAGGATTGCTGCTTCTAAGCAAACCTCCTGATTGTTTTCGCACTCCCACCTCCTTTATCACTTAGCAATCATTTAGGGGCCTTAACTGGTGCTCTGGGCTGTTTCCCTCTTGACAATGGAGCTTATCCCCCACAGTCTCACTGATAAACTGTTCACTTAGTATTCTTAGTTTGCAACGATTTGGTACCGAATTACCAGCCCGCATACGTAACAGTGCTTTACCCCTAAGTTATAATATTTATCGCTGCGCCAAAACGCATTTCGGGGAGAACCAGCTAGCTCCGAATTCGATTGGCATTTCACCCCTAACCACAGCTCATCCGCTGATTTTTCAACATCAGTCGGTTGGGTCCTCCACTTAGTATTACCTAAGCTTCAACCTGGCCATGGTTAGATCATCCGGGTTCGGGTCTATAACCAGTGACATATGCCCTATTCAGGCTCGCTTTCACTATGGCTCCAGCATTCTCTGCCTTAACCTGCCACTACCTATAAGTCGCCGGCTCATTCTTCAACAGGCACGCAGTCAGACGATTTAGTCGTCCTCCTACTGGTTGTAAGTTTATGGTTTCATGTTCTTTTCACTCCCCTCCCGGGGTTCTTTTCACCTTTCCCTCACGGTACTGTTTCACTATCGGTCATTCAGTAATATTTAGCCTTACGAGGTGGTCCTCGCAGATTCACACGGAATTTCACGTGCTCCATGCTACTTGGGATTTGATTTGATTATTTCAATTTTCAACTACAAGACTATCACTTTCTTTGGTTAAGTATTCCAACTTATTCGTCTAATTGTCCTAATCGATTAACAATCGTCCCACTACCCTTAATCCAGAGAATTAAGTTTAGGCTTCTCCCGTTTCGCTCGCCGCTACTAAGGGAATCGTTTTTTACTTTCTTTTCCTCTAGGTACTAAGATGTTTCAGTTCCCTAGGTTCGCTCTTGCTTATCTATGAATTCAATAAGTAGTATAAAAAGTTTCCTCATTCGGAGACCTCCGGATCATAGCTTTTTTCCAACTCCCCGAAGCGTTTCGCCGGTAAACGCGTCCTTCATCGCTTCTGAATGCCAAGGTATTCCCCATAAACTCTTAATTCCTTGAATTTAAGACGTTTCTTAAAAAAATTCCATTGTTTTTTCTCTTGTGGAGGTAAGCGGATTCGAACCGCTGACAACCGCCGTGCAAAGGCGGTGCTCTACCAGCTGAGCTATACCCCCGCTGGGCCATTCTGGATTTGAACCAGAGACCTCACCCTTATCAGGGGTGCGCTCTAACCAACTGAGCTAATAGCCCGTAAATCATTCTGTATGATCTACAATTGTTTCCATTTCTATTTCGAAATGTATCGACCTTATAATTTAAAAATTTCTTTTTAAAAGGAGGTGATCCAACCGCACCTTCCAGTACGGTTACCTTGTTACGACTTCACCCTAGTCACTAATTCTACCTTAGGCATCCTCCTCCAAACGGTTAGAGTGACGACTTCGGGCATAACCAGCTTCCATGGTGTGACGGGCGGTGTGTACAAGGCCCGGGAACGAATTCACCGCTGTATAGCTGACCAGCGATTACTAGCGATTCCAACTTCATGCAGGCGAGTTGCAGCCTACAATCCGAACTTAGAGTGAGTTTATAGATTAGCTTGTCCTCGCGGATTTGCATCTCATTGTCTCACCCATTGTAGCACGTGTGTAGCCCAGGGTGTAAGGGGCATGCTGACTTGACGTCATCCCCGCCTTCCTCCGGTTTATAACCAGCAGTCTTTCTAGAGTTCCTATAAGGCAACTAAAAATGAGGGTTGCGCTCGTTGCGGGACTTAACCCAACATCTCACGACACGAGCTGACGACAGCCATGCACCACCTGTGTATACGTTCCAAAAGGCACTTTCTTTTTTCAAAGAAATTCGTATCATGTCAAACCCTGGTAAGGTTCTTCGCGTTGCATCGAATTAAACCACATGCTCCACCGCTTGTGCGGGCCCCCGTCAATTCCTTTGAGTTTCACTCTTGCGAGCATACTTCCCAGGCGGGATACTTAACGCGTTAGCTTTGATACTGCACAGGTCGATCTGTTCAACATCTAGTATCCATTGTTTACAGCTAGGACTACTGGGGTATCTAATCCCATTTGCTACCCTAGCTTTCGTCTCTGAGTGTCAGTAATAGCCCAGTAAAGTGCCTTCGCCATCGGTGTTCTTTCCAATCTCTACGCATTTCACCGCTCCACTGGAAATTCCCTTTACCCCTACTATACTCTAGTCTAATAGTTTCGACTGCGATTTTGAAGTTGAGCCTCAAGATTTAACAGTTGACTTATTAAACCACCTACAGACGCTTTACGCCCAGTGATTCCGGATAACACTTGCATCCTCCGTATTACCGCGGCTGCTGGCACGGAGTTAGCCGATGCTTATTCTTCAGGTACACGTCATTTATTCCTCCCTGAAAAAAGAGGTTTACAACCCATAGGCAGTCATCCCTCACGCGAGATTGCTCCGTCAGGCTTTCGCCCATTGCGGAAAATTCCCCACTGCTGCCTCCCGTAGGAGTCTGGACCGTGTCTCAGTTCCAGTGTGTCTGATCGTCCTCTCAAACCAGATACTGATCGTCGCCTTGGTGAGCCATTACCTCACCAACAAGCTAATCAGCCGCAAGCTTCTCTTTAGGCGGAAAAATCCATTTCACTCGAAAGCATATGGGGTATTAGCAACCGTTTCCAGTTGTTGTCCCCCTCCTAAAGGCAAATTCTTACGTGTTACTCACCCGTCCGCCACTTGAGTCAAAGACTCTCGTACGACTTGCATGTGTAAAGCATCTCGCCAGCGTTCATCCTGAGCCAGGATCAAACTCTCTTTAAATTTCCATAAATTTGTTTTTTTGAACTTCGTTTGAAGTTTGTCTCATAAAGTTAATTCTTATAGTAACGTATGAATTAGAATATCCGAGATTTTAAAGAGTATAAATAGTTTAAACTTAAAAATTATTAATCAGAAAAACAAAATAAAAAATTAAATATCATCTAATACCTAAAGTTAGAATCATTAATCTATGAAAATTACAGATTAACAATTCTATGAATAACTCAATACACTTAAAAAATACTATGTAGGTTATCCATTAAAATATTAAAACCAACCATTTGTTGCTGGTGAATTATATGACTATCTGGTAGTAATTGTAAGTTTAAATCACTATACGCCGTTTTCATATATTCTAAAATATCAGGTCGTTCACTGAACCAAAATTCTCGGATATCATTTGGAATTGGATGTCTATACCATAAGGTTGGTAAATAATGGAAAACAAGTACATCTTTCATTTGATTATTAATTACGAGTTTGGTTGGTTCTCCTTCGCTTGGAAGGAATGGCATTGTAAAGACTAAATGATTTAAACTATCTGCTACTACCCCAAGTGCTCCAAGAAAAATACTTCCCGTAACATTAACACCAAAGATGGAAGGGACAATCCCTTGCAGAGTATCTTCTGTCCAATCGACTGCTGTTGTTAGATACGACCAGGGAAATGTATAAGGGTTAATATAAATTAGCCAAGAGATCGCAATTCGAAGAATTACCATTTGCGAATAAAAAACTAACCCAATAAATATCACTTCACGAAGAATTTCAAGAACACTAATATCTAAACAGATATTCAATTTCACTTGAATAAATTCAGACAGCCAATCGGGTAGGAAAAAAATATTGTTATAATTTTCAATGTAGAAATTATAAAAGCCTTCCTCTTGTGTTTCATATATATATCGTGGGACTGGCTCAACTCTAGGGGTTGGTCCAAATATCATTTCAAACCAAGTTTCTGGGCGCTGTGCTGGAGGAAAATAGGTTATCCGTTTTGGAAGAGTGTCAATTGCTGCTAATTTTCCTTGCCCTTCCGAGAGAACCTTAGAAATCGTTGGCATACCAGTAGTCTCTGGATATCCAAACTGAGAAGCTATTTTTACAAATAATTCTCCAACTTTATCGTAAAATGCCGTTCGAACTGGAGCAAATTTTTCATCTAAACCCATTTTGAATTCGTATTAAGTTAATAAGTATTTGATTACTAAAAAAATATAGAAGATAATATTGTATATGGATAGGATACTATAAAATAACAATATTTAAAAGTATAAATTTGAAAAAAATTCCGAGTTGTCTGGTGAAAACTCCATCCGTGAGTCTCTTATTAAACTCATCTTTTGACTCGGGATAGTAGGATTTGAACCTACGACCCCCTGCTCCCAAAGCAGGTGCTCTACCAAGCTGAGCTATATCCCGATAAATTCTTAGAAAAGAATAAGTATTCTAATTTAGACTGTAAAAAATTTGGCAAAAAAATTCAAGTTTTTTTATAAAGTTTTTAGAAAGATTATAAAAAAGGTTAAATAAATATTTAACCTTTTTTACAGAACTATGCAAATTTACCAGAAGTAGATGCAATAACAAACGCAGCGAATGTTAAAATGAAACCAACGGCGAAATGCACTAAACCAACTAAACGTGCTTGAACAATCGATAAAGCGACTGGTTTATCACGCCAACGAACTAAGTTCGCAAGTGGTGTACGTTCGTGAGCCCAAACTAATGTTTCAATTAATTCTTGCCAGTAACCACGCCAAGAAATTAAGAACATAAATCCAGTAGCCCAAATTAAGTGACCAAATAAGAATGTCCAAGCCCAAACAGCTAAGTTATTCATACCAAATGGATTGTAACCATTAATTAATGGTGATGAGTTTAACCATAAGTAATCTCTTAACCAACCCATAATATAGTTTGATGACTCATTAAATTGACCTGGGTTACCACTCCAAATTGTCATGTGTTTCCAATGCCAGTAGAATGTTACCCAAGAAATTGTGTTTAACATCCAGAACATAGCTAAGTAGAAAGCATCCCATGCTGAGATATCACATGTACCACCACGACCTGGACCATCACAAGGGAAACTATAACCAAAGTCTTTTTTATCTGGCATTAATTTTGAACCACGTGCATCTAAAGCACCCTTCACAAGAATTAATGCAGTTGTATGTAAACCTAATGCAATTGCGTGGTGAACTAAGAAGTCACCAGGTCCAATTGTTAAGAATAAATCATTCTTATCGTTATTAATAGCATCTAACCAACCAGGTAACCAAACTTGGTTTCCAGCAACAGTTGCAGGACTTGTTGATGATGATAATAGAACATTAAATTCATAAACTGCTTTTCCAGATGCTGCTTGAATATACTCGGCAAACACAGGTTCAAATAAAATTTGTTTTTCTGGTTGACCAAAAGCAACTACTGTATCGTTATGAATATATAAACCTAATGTATGGAAGCCTAAGAATAATGAAGCCCAGCTTAAATGTGAGATAATAGCTTCTTTATGCTCTAACATTCTTGCTAAAACATTATTTTTGTTTAATTCTGGATCGTAATCACGAACAAAGAAGATAGCACCGTGTGCAAATGCTCCAACCATTAAGAAACCAGCAATATATTGATGATGCGTGTATAAAGCGGCTTCTGTTGTGAAATCTTTTGATAAGTATGCATATGGAGTTAATGCATAAATATGTTGAGCAGTTAAAGATGTCGCAACCCCTAAACTTGCTAATGCTAAGCCTAGTTGCATGTGTAAAGAATTTGTAATTGTTTCAAATAATCCTACATGACCTGCTCCTAATCGACCTCCAGGAGGTCGGTGCGCGTCTAAGATCTCTTTCATGTTATGGCCGATACCAAAGTTTGTTCGGTACATGTGACCTGCGATAATAAACACGACAGCAATTGCTAATTGATGATGTGCAATATCTGATAACCATAATGATTGAGTTTGCGGATGGAAACCACCTAAGAATGTTAAGATTGCCGTTCCAGCTCCTTCACTTGTTCCATAAACATGTGAAGCACTATCAGGATTTTCTGCATACACGGTCCAATTACCACTAAAGAATGGAGCTAAACCAGCTGGATGTGGAGGAGTCGTTAAGAAATTATCCCAACCAACATGAACACCACGTGATGCAGGAATTGCTACGTGAACAATATGTCCAGTCCATGCTAATGAACTTACACCTAATAAACCTGATAAATGGTGATTTAATCGTGACTCATTATTTTTAAACCAAGATAAACTTGGGCGGAATTTTGGTTGTAAATGTAACCAACCTGCAAATAATAATGCACATGAAAGTAATAATAGTCCAATCGATCCTGTGTATAATTCTTGATTCGTACGGAATCCAATAGTGTACCACCATTGGTATACTCCTGAATATGCGAAATTTACAGGATATGTATTTCCTTTACTAAATGCTTTTAAGGCTGAATCACCAAAGTGTGGATCCCAAATTGCGTGTGCAATTGGTTTTACTTTTAAAGGATTCGTAACCCATTTTTCGAAATTTCCTTGCCAAGCTACATGAAATAGATTTCCAGAAGTCCATAAGAAAATGATGGCTAAGTGACCAAAGTGTGACGCAAAAATCTTTTGGTACAAGTTTTCTTCTGTCATACCATCATGAGCTTCTAAATCATGAGCAGTTGCGATACCATACCAGATTCTTCTAGTTGCTGGATCTTGTGCTAGGGCTTGGCTAAATTTTGGGAATTTAGTTGCCATAATTATAAAATACCTTATTTATATAAATTTTAGTTAGTTATAAAATATTCCTGAATTGGTGAATATTTTATCTATAATGAATGTATAAAACTTTTCGGAAAAATTTAACTAATTGATACTGCACGAGCTAGGAAGAATGACCAAGTCGTTCCAATACCACCTAATAAATAATGAGCTAATCCAACAGCACGACCTTGAGTAATACTCAGTGCACGTGGTTGAATGGCTGGTGCAAAGTTTAATTTATTATGTGCCCAAACAATTGATTCGATTAATTCTTGCCAGTAACCACGACCACTGAATAAGAACATTAAACTAAATGCCCAAATAAAGTGAGCTCCTAAGAAGATTAAACCATATGCTGACGATGCAGATCCATACGATTGAATTACTTGTGAAGCTTGTGACCATAAGAAATCACGTAACCAACCGTTAATTGTAACGGCACTCTTCGCAAAGTTTCCACCTGTAACGTGTGAAATTGTACCATCTGATGAAATAGTACCCCAAACATCCGATTGCATTTTCCAACTAAAATGGAAAATTACTACTGAAATTGAATTATACATCCAGAATAAACCTAAAAACACGTGATCCCAACTTGAACTTTGACATGTACCACCACGACCTGGACCATCACAAGGGAAACGGAATCCTAAATTTGCTTTATCCGGAATTAATTTTGAGCTTCGTGCGTATAACACACCTTTTAATAAAATTAAAACAGTAACGTGAATTGTAAAAGCATGAATATGGTGTACCATAAAATCAGCTGTACCTAATTTAATAGGCATCATTGCAATTTTACCACCTACTTCTACTACTTCACCACCGAAAGCATAACTAGTTGTAGCTAATGCATTTGGAGCTGTAGTTCCCGGTGCTAATAAATGAATATTTTGAATCCATTGTGCGAAAATTGGTTGTAATTGAATTGCTTTATCTGAGAAGACATCTTGTGGACGACCTAATGCTCGCATTGTATCGTTATGAACATAGAATCCAAACGCGTGACATCCTAAGAAAATACAAACCCAATTTAAATGTGAAATAATTGCATCACGATGACGTAACACTCGATCTAATAAATTGTTGTAATTATTCGCTGGTGTGTAATCACGAACCATGAAAATTGCTCCATGAGCTGCACCACCAACAACACAGAATCCACCAATCCACATATGGTGAGTGAATAATGAAAGTTGTGTAGCATAATCCGTTGCAATATACGGATATGGTGGCATTGCATACATGTGATGCGCCACAATAATACTTAATGAACCCATCATAGCTAAATTAATTGCTAATTGAGCATGCCATGAAGTTGTTAAAATTTCATATAAGCCTTTGTGACCTTCACCTGTGAATGGTCCTTTGTGAGCTTCTAAAATTTCTTTCATGCTGTGACCAATACCCCAATTTGTACGGTACATGTGACCAGCAAAAATGAATAAAACTGCTAAGGCTAAATGGTGGTGAGCGATATCACTTAACCATAACCCACCTGTTACAGGGTTTAAACCACCTTTGAATGTTAAGAAATCTGAGTATTCACCCCAATGACCACCAAAGAATGGAGCTAATCCTTTTGAAAAACTAGGATATAATTGACTCATTAATTCGCGGTTAATTAAAAATTCGTGAGGTAATGGAATTTCTTGTGGTGAAACACCAGCATCTAACAATTTATTAATTGGTAAAGCGATATGAATTTGATGACCTGACCAAGATAAACAACCTAAACCTAATAAACCAGCTAAATGGTGGTTCATCATTGATTCCGCATTTTGGAACCATTCTAATTTTGGTGCTGCTTTATGGTAGTGGAACCAACCCGCGAATAACATAATTGCTGACATCGCAAGTCCGCCAATTGCAATCCAATATAATTCAACTTCGCTTGTAATTCCTTCTGCACGCCACATTTGGAACCAACCCGATGTTGTTTGAATACCTTGGAAGTTTCCACCTACATCACCATTTAAAATTTCCTGACCAACGATTGGCCAAACAACTTGAGAACTCTGTTTAATATTTACAGGATCATTTAACCAAGCTGAGTAATTAGAAAAATATGCACCATGGAAATGCATACCACTAATCCATAAGAAAATAATTGCTAATTGTCCAAAATGTGCACTGAAAATTTTACGAGAAACTTCTTCTAACGAACTTGTTTGACTATCAAAATCATGAGCGTCAGCATGTAAATTCCAAATCCAAGTAGTTGTTTTTGGACCTTTCGCTAAAGTTCGAGAAAAATGACCTGGTTGGGCCCATTTCGCGAAACTAGTTTCGACTGCATCTTTTTCGACAAAAACTTGAACATTTTTTGTCCGACGATCGGTTGAGCTTATTGCCATTACTATTTCTCCTTATTGGGAGACAAAAATCTATGAAACTCTCATAATCTAAAAAACAGTCATTGAAATCAATAGTTGTTTATTACGAGTTTTCAGATTCTAATTATAGTTAGTTTTCGAAAAATGTTCCAAAAATAATCCCACAATAGGAAATTACTTTTGGGATTCAATTTTATTAGTTTGCGGATCCCTCCGCTCTTAGAGTTGGGGACTCCATAGTTGAAAAGAAAAAAATTTGTACCCTTCCGATACATTGCTATTTGGTACATAAAACTTATTAGTTTATGTACCAAATTGACTTCCATCGGTAGTCATTATAATGATGAACCTAACCCTGAGTATGAACCATAAATGAATAAAGCAAGGATTGTAATTACTGCTAATCCACCTACTAAACCTACAAGCCATAACGGGATTCTACCTGTATTTGCCATAAAAAAAAGCTCCTAGTATATAAAGATTAATTGAAGAAATAACTTGAAAACAGTACTGCTAAAACAAAAATTAATAAAAGTCCCCAGTAAAGAGACGTTCGATTTAACTCAACTGCTTGTTTATTTGGATTTGGACCTGTCATAAAAAATTACCTCGTATCTATAACTATAATATATATATGAATTTATCGTTGAATGAATTGCATCGCTGTAATTCCACCTAAAAAGAATACTGTTGGTACTGCTAAGCCATGAACAGCTAACCAACGGAAAGTGAAAATTGGATAAGCTACAGGTTGATTAATATTTTTTGCCATGATTTTTTTCCTTTAAAAATTATAAACCTTTAGTTAAATCTTCTAATTCTTGTTTTGCACTGAAACGGTCATTCACAAGTGGAATTTGTTGACGATCTTGAGTGAAGTATTCATTTGGACGTGGAGTTCCAAATACATCATATGCTAAACCTGTACTCACAAATAACCAACCCGATACGAAAAGTGATGGGATTGTAATACTGTGAATAATCCAGTAACGTACACTAGTAATAATATCTGAGAACGGACGTTCACCTGTAGATCCACCAGACATAATATATTCCTCTATAAAAAAATTGTTGCTCATTCAAAATATTAACTGAAAGCGGGCAGGGGGAATCGAACCCCCATCATTAGCTTGGAAGGCTAAGGTTTTACCACTAAACTATGCCCGCATATTACTATTATAGAAATATGCAGACATAAAAGCAATAAAATCTTAAAGATTTTCTAATTTCAAATTAAGAAATTTTGCTAAACTAGCAGCTTCTTCTTCTAAATTTGAAATTGAGGTTGGTTCTTGAACGGGTGTTAACGGTATTTTCCGGTCATCTTTTAAACACAAATAAATACTTCGTGTTGGATTTAATCCTTCTGTAATTTTAATACCAATATACTTAATATTTGAAAATGGATAAGTTAAAAGAATCTCACGGTTTTTCCCTGGAAATCCCTTTCGGACAATTTTTACTAATTCTTCAATCCGATTATATTCATTATAACCTCCTCCAATATCTAAAAGGACTGTTGTAATAATATATATACTTATCCCAAAACTTAATGTTCCATAGAACATCATTACTAAGCCTTGTGGTATAAAAACTAATTCTGTTGAATTTGTAAAAGGTAATAAATTAATTTTTAAATAACTTGAAATACCAGCTAATAAAAAACCTATTCCTCCTAAAAATAAAACAACTGACCAAAAATAATTACTGAACCGTCGTGACCCTATAATTTCATCTCGACGAATTTCATTTTGCATCTGATCTTATTTTCTAATTAAATTAATTTAATTGATTTTAATCCTAAGAATAGACCTGATGAAAGCGCAAAACAAAAACCTACTAGTAAAAAATAATCTATAGCAACTGTCATAAAAACCTTCTTTATTTTATTTTAATGAAATTTATAAAAATTTTTCTGTATATTAATATATATTATATAGTAATCTATACAAAAATTTTGGTTGGTAGAATTTTTCGTGAAAATTTTAACTAACCTTATATTCCATTTAATTAAACAATTTTCTTATTAATTTAACTAATTTTTGAATTAACTTTATGGCTAATTTTATTAAACCTTATAATGATGATCCATTTGTAGGTCATTTAGCAACACCGATAACATCTTCTGCTGTTACACGTGCAATTTTACAAAATTTACCAGCTTACCGATCTGGTTTAACACCTCTATTACGTGGGTTAGAAATTGGTTTAGCACATGGTTATTTTTTAGTTGGTCCATTTGCAAAGTTAGGTCCATTGCGTAATTCTGACATTGCTTTATTTGCTGGTTTTCTTTCAACAATCGGTTTAATTCTTATTCTAACATTAGGATTAACGATTTATGGTATTGCAACCTTCAATCAGGAAAAATCAGACAGCTCTGAGAATGATCTACAAACAAAAAAAGCTTGGGATCGCTTCAAAGGTGGGTTTTTCGTTGGAGCATGTGGAAGTGCTGGATTTGCATTTATTTGTTTATCAAGTATCCCAACATTCAGTTAAAATACTAAACTATAGTATAAATTTGTAAAACTAGTTGCTTTTACCTAGTTTTACATATAAACGCTTATCTATTTAATTTTATAATTTGTTTTTATGAACACATCACCAATTAATTTACAAGAAGAGTACGCTAAAACTGAGATTGCAAAAATCTTAAATTTATTAGATGAAGAATTAGTCGGTTTAGCACCGGTAAAATCACGTATTCGTGAGATTGCAGCACTATTATTAATTGATAAATTAAGACGAAATTTAGGCATTACAGCAGCAAATCCAGGTTTACATATGTCGTTTACTGGTAGCCCGGGAACCGGTAAAACGACTGTTGGATTAAAAATGGCTGATATTTTATATCAATTAGGTTACATCTCAAAAGGTCACCTTTTAACAGTAACACGAGATGATTTAGTAGGACAATATATTGGTCATACCGCTCCAAAAACAAAAGAAGTTTTGAAAAAAGCAATGGGTGGAGTTTTATTTATTGATGAAGCTTATTATTTATATAAACCTGATAACGAGCGTGATTACGGAGCCGAAGCAATTGAAATTTTATTACAGGTTATGGAAAACCAACGTGATGAATTAGTTGTTATTTTAGCTGGTTATAAAGAACCAATGGATAAATTCTATGAGTCAAATCCAGGTTTATCATCACGTATTGCAAATCATATTGATTTCCCTGATTATAGTGTGGATGAATTATTACAGATTGCAAAAATTATGTTAGATGATCAACAATATAAATTAACACCAGAAGCCGAGGTTGCTTTATCACAATATATTACAAAGCGAAAAGAAAAACCATTATTTGCAAACGCTCGAAGTGTTAAAAATGCTTTAGATCGAGCTCGTATGCGTCAAGCGAATAGAATTTTTGATAGTCGTGGTCAAGTTTTAACGAAAAAAGAGTTAGTAAATTTAGAAGCCGAAGATATTTTACAAAGTACAGTTTTTAATGATTAAAGAATTTTAGAACTATGAGTTTATTAATTATCGGAGGCACAGGAACTCTGGGCCGACAAATGGTATTACAAGCCTTAATGAAAGGTTATCCAGTACGTTGTATGGTTCGCAATTTCCGAAAAGCGAACTTTTTAAAAGAATGGGGAGTTGAATTAGTATATGGAGACTTAACAAAACCCGAAACATTACCACCTTGTTTCAAAGGAATTACCGCTGTAATTGATGCATCGACAAGTCGTCCTGATGAGTTTGAATCTTTGAAAAATGTAGATTGGGATGGAAAAATAGCGTTAATTGAAGCGGCGAAGGCAGCGAATATTCAACGTTTTATTTTCTTCTCTGCACAAAATGTAGAACAATTTGATAATATCCCCTTAATGAAATTAAAATATGGGATTGAAAAAAAATTGGCAGAATCTAATGTGCCTTATACAATATTCCGATTAACAGGTTTCTATCAAGGATTAATTGAACAATATGCAATCCCAATTTTAGAAAATTTACCAATCTGGGTAACCAATGAAAATACCTCAATTGCGTATATGGATACTCAAGACATTGCAAAGTTTACTATGCGGGCATTACAAATTCCACAAACTATCAATCAGACGTTTTTCTTAAGTGGATTAAAAAGTTGGGTTTCATCAGAAATTATTACACTATGTGAACAATTAGCTGGACAAACAGCAAAAGTTCAACGTGTTCCATTGATTGTATTAAAATTAATTAGTAATTTCTTTGGATTTTTTGAATGGGGTCAAAATATTAGTGACCGATTAGCATTTGTGGAAATTTTAAACAGTGAAAACAATTTTTCAAAATCTACATTTGATTTATATAAAATGTTTAAAGTCGATTCTGAAGAGATCGTTCAATTAGATGATTACTTTTTAGAATATTTTATTCGTTTATTAAAACGTCTACGTGATATTAATTTTGAAGATGTTCAAAAACAAAGAAATTTAATTATCTAAATCAAAACGATGAGATTTGGAACTACAAGTTATTTTTTAGGATTAGTAAAATTAACCGGTGACTTCAAAACATATTATGTTCAACCACAGAAAACCAATGTGGTCTTTTGTGAAACAAGGTTAGCACCAGCTCGACCGAAAAGCCAAAAACAAAAACCATTAACGCGAGTTATTATATACTTTTTTGGGACATTAGGGACTCAAGCACAAACTTATTATCAAAAAGGTGATTATGTTCTTGTTCAAGGACGTTTAAAAATATCTAAAAAAGAATCAAAATTGAAAACTCAAGATGGATCACCTCTATTAACGAAAGAATATCATTTAAACGTTTTTAAAATGTCTTTAATTTGTCGTCCCTAAAAAGAGTTCAAATGTGCTTTGTCAAATAACGATTTAGGAAAAAGTCGTTTGAAAAGCTGAGAATTTAAATTATTATTTGAAAAAACTAAAAATAATGTAGAATCATTTTGTTTTAGTATAATAGATACTATTAAAAATAACTTTTAAGAAAAATAAAATGCTAACTTTAAAAATTTTGGTTTACACAACGGTTATCTTCTTTGTCTCTTTATTTATTTTTGGACTTCTTTCAGGTGATCCATCAAGAAACCCAAATCGTAAAGATTTCGAATAATTTAAAGTCTCTATAAATGTTCGAACCTTTTTTTTTGAAAAACTGGTTCGAACATTCAATACTATTTATTTTTTACTTATTACAAACTAATTCGTATATTAAAAAATTTTTTTTAAACTACAGTAATATATAGAGTAATAATTTTAGTTTTTTCTTTCAAATCTTTTACCAAAAATAACTTTAAAATTTTAGTTCAATTACTAATTATGAAACGTTTTAATATAGTTGCTTTCTTTTTTGCATTACTATTAATTTTCACTCCAAATCAAGCTTTTGCAGAAGTTGGAGGATTAAAAAAATGTAGTGAGTCTCCTGCGTTTACAAAAAGATTAAATGGTAGTGTTAAGAAATTAGAATTACGAATGAAACAATACGAAACTAATTCACCTCCAGCTTTAGCATTACAACAACAAATTGATCGAACAAAAGCTCGTTTTGACAAATATAGTCGATCAGATTTATTATGTGGGGCTGATGGCTTACCTCATTTAATTGCTGATGGGCGATGGAGTCATGCTGCAGAATTTATTTTACCAGGTTTTGGTTTTATCTACATTTCTGGCTGGATTGGCTGGGTTGGTCGTAAATATTTACGTGCTGTAAGTACAACGAAAAATCCTGCAGAAAATGAGATTATCATTAATGTACCATTAGCATTAAAAATTATGACTACTGGTTATATTTGGCCAATTTCTGCATGGCAAGAGTTAATTAGTGGTGATTTAGTAGCCCCAGAGAGTGAAGTAACTGTTTCACCTCGTTAATTATTAATTAATCCATATCCTCATGATTATTTAATAATAGTAAATTATTTATTTTAACTTAATTTTTTATGGAAGACTTTCAAAAATATTTATCGACAGCACCTGTTCTTCTAACTATTTGGATGACATTTACAGCAGGTTTTATCATTGAAATCAATCGCTTTTTCCCTGATATGTTAGGACTATATTTCTAACTACTAGTCGAATTAAATTTAATAATTAATTATTAAATCTAATTCGATTGAGCGGATCTATAGAATCTTTTTTGTTTTCACTTATAGTTTACTGATTCTTCGTTAATTAAAATTAGAGAAATTTTAAACGTTGGTTTTCTTTAAATTTAGAAATAAAGAAAATTCTTCTCTACTTCGATAGATCTTTATTTTTATTTTATATTTTTTTATTTTATTTTCGACAATTCAAATTTAATTTTGATTAATGCGTTAAATATTTTATAAACGCTATTTTTTTAAAAAATAAATCTAATTTTTAGAATTTATTATCGTAATAGAATTTTTGGACAAAAGTTTGAAAACGATTGTCCAAAAATTCTTAATCAATGTGAATAAATAACTTTTACGTTAATTATCAGAAGTTAAACCTTTGATGGTTACTAATAAATTAGTAACGAGCACCTTCAGGATTAGCTTGAACACTGTATGATTTAATTGTGTATTGAATGAAACGACCTTCACGCTCAGTACGCTCTAGGTAGAAACCTGGTTCGTTAGCTGGACGGTTAGCGATGAATGACATAACACAACTTTCAGTACCGTAGCTTGCATCAAATGCATTAACACGGATGTAACCAGTTGCACATGCTTTACGAGCTTCACGTAATTCGAACATTACAGATGCTGGATCTTTAATATCGAATAAAGGTAAACCCCATAATTCCCAGTAACTATTACGTGGGTGTGGATCATCTGTCCATTCAACGTTCATTGCTAAGCCGCGACCAATCGCGTAAGCAATTTGCTTTTCAATTTGTTCATCAGTTAAATCTGGTAAGAACGAGAAACAACCTTGTGTAAGTCTCACTATTCAAATACTCCTTTAATTTTTTAAAAGTAATTTATTATACGTTTGCAGTTGGTGTTACAGCGAAATCAGCTGTATCTGTAGATGTGTAGTTAAAACTAATATCTTTCCATAAATCTAATGCAGTTTGTAATGGACCACATGTTTTAGCGGCATTACGTAAGATTTGAGGACCAACTTCGTTACTGAAGTAATCAGCACCTTCGTTACGAGCTAATACCATTGCTTCTAAAGCAACACGGTTAGCTGTAGCACCAGCTTGGATACCATCTGGGTGACCAATTGTACCACCACCGAATTGTAATACTACGTCATCACCTAAGTAGTGTACTAATTGGTGCATTTGACCACAGTGAATACCACCAGATGCTACAGGCATACAACGACGTAAACTAGCCCAAGGCATTTCGAAGAAGATACCGTATGGTAAGTTAACATCTAAACTAGTTAAACGTAATACATCGTAGAAACCTTTAATCATTAAAGGATCACCTTCTAATTTACCTACAACTGTTCCAGCGTGGATGTGATCTACACCAGACATACGCATCCATTTACAGATAACACGGAAGTTAATACCGTGGTTCTTTTGACGTGCATATGTAGAGTTACCAGCACGGTGTAAGTGTAATAATACGTCGTTTTCACGAGCCCAGATCGCAGCAGATTGGATTGCAGTGTAACCCATAACTAAATCGATCATAACAACTACAGAACCAACTTCTTTAGCGTATTCACAACGCTTAATTACTTCTTCCATAGTCGCAGCTGTAACGTTTAAGTAAGAACCTTTTACTTCTCCTGTAGCAGCAGATGCACGGTTAATACCTTCCATACAGTTTAAGAAACGCTCTCTCCAACGCATGAATGGTTGTGAGTTAATGTTCTCATCATCTTTTAAGAAGTCTAAACCACCTTTTAAACCTTCAAATACTACACGACCGTAGTTTTTACCAGATAAACCTAATTTTGGTTTTACTGTAGCACCTAATAAAGGAGTACCATATTTATTTAAACGTTCACGTTCTACAATAATACCTGTTGCAGGACCTTGGAATGTTTTTAAGTATGAGTGAGGAATACGCATGTCTTCTAAACGTAAAGCTGATACAGCTTTGAAACCGAATACGTTACCAATAATAGACGCTGTTAAGTTCGATAAAGAACCTTCTTCAAATAAATCACATTCGTATGCGATGAAAGCGAAGAATACATCTGTTGTGTTTGGAACTGGATCTACACGGTAAGCTTTCGCACGGTAACGATCACAAGCAGTTAATAAATCAGTCCATACAACTGTCCAAGTTGCTGTTGAAGATTCACCAGCTACTGCAGCAGAAGCTTCTACTGGATCTACACCTGGTTGTGGCGTGATACGGAATAAAGCTAAAACATCAGTAGTTTTTACTGCGTATGAAGCATCCCAGTAACCCATTTTAGCGTAAGGGATTACACCAGATTCGTAACGGTCACTTTTAATTCGAGTCCGTTCTGATACAGATTGAGACAT